AAATTTTTAATAAATATAGTGTGAAAAAAGTGGTCTTATATAAATATAGGTAATCAATATATGTAGATAGTATCTAACTAATAATTTAGTACTATACTATATATTTAAGAGTTTAAATTTTACGAAAAAAAGAGAATATTTACTAGAAATATGTTGACAAATACAGAAGTTTTGATAGCATTAACTTTAGCAATAATTCCGGGGTTATTAGCATTTCGTTTAGGTAAAACATTATACATTTAATTATATCTCTATATCCTATACATACAACTAAATAAACACACGTCATTAAGTTTTTTTCAAATAGGAAAATTGTTATAATTATTTTCCTATTTAGAAAGTTTAGAAAGTAAAGATAAAACTAGAAAAAAAAGATAGTCTAAAATAATTAAATTCCAAAGAACTAAGTTGATTAAAAAAAGTGTAGGAAAAATTTGCTACAAATACTTTTGAGGACAATTGATAACCGCTTGAAAAATTTAAGTATTTGAATAAATTTTAGTAAAACTAAATAATTAATAAATAAAAATGAATAATCAAAATTTAAAACGTATAAATACTCCAATATTTCCTTTTACAGCTATTGTTGGACAGGAAGAAATGAAGCTTGCTTTAGAATTAAATGTAATCGATCCCAAAATTGGTGGAGTAATGATTATGGGTGATAGGGGAACTGGAAAATCAACAACAATAAGAGCAATTGCAGATTTATTGCCTGAAATCGAAGTTATTAAAGACGACCCATTTAATAGACACCCTACCGAAAATATTAATACTACAGAAAAATTCGAGACCGAATATATAAAAATACCTATGGTAGATTTACCTTTGGGTGCTACCGAAGATAGGGTTTGCGGAACAATTGATATTGAAAAAGCCTTGACGGAAGGTATTAAAGCTTTTGAGCCTGGCCTACTAGCCAAAGCTAATCGTGGTATTTTATACGTTGACGAAGTTAACTTACTAGATGATCATTTAGTAGATATTCTATTAGATTCAGCAGCTTCAGGATGGAATACTGTTGAAAGAGAAGGTATATCTATACGCCATCCTGCTCAATTTGTTTTAGTAGGTTCGGGTAACCCTGAAGAAGGTGAATTACGACCACAGTTATTGGATCGTTTTGGAATGCACGCAGAAATAAGAACAGTCAAGGATCCAAACTTAAGAGTAAAAATTGTAGAGGAAAGAACTTTATTTGATTTAGACCCTTATGTTTGGGTAGATAAATACAAAGATCAACAAGATTCATTAAAACAAAAAATTATTGACGCTCAGAATATATTAGACGAAACAGAAATGCCTTATGAATTTAGAGTAAAAATATCAAAAGTCTGTAGCGAGCTCGATGTAGATGGTTTAAGAGGAGATATAGTTACTAATCGAGCTGCTAAAGCTTATACAGCTTTCCAAGGAAATAAAAATGTTTTATTAGAAGATATTGAAAAAATTATAGTTTTATGTTTAAGACATCGTTTAAGAAAAGATCCTTTAGAATCTATTGATTCAGGTTATAAAGTTAAAAAAGTTTTTGAAGAAATATTTGAAATTGTTTGATCTTTAATATGAAATCAATATTATATAATATTGATTTCATATTAAAGATCAAATAGTATTCGATTTATTTAAATAAATCAAGTTGCTTAAATTCCTACTTGAGACTTTTTAGTTATATTAAAGTAAGCAAATAGTAAAGAATTTGATATGTTATAATTAGGACAAATACAAGCCGGGATAGCTCAGTTGGTAGAGCAGTGGATTGAAGATCCTCGTGTCACCAGTTCAAATCTGGTTTCTGGCAATTAAGTCTAATTGTGCATAATAAACTTTTAATTTAAAAAAATTATTATATTTATGGGTAAAGTTTATGATTGGTTTGAAGAAAGATTAGAAATTCAATCAATTGCTGATGATATTACAAGCAAATATGTTCCTCCTCATGTTAATATTTTCTATTGCTTTGGAGGTATTGTTTTTACATGTTTCTTAGTTCAAGTTGCAACGGGGTTTGCGATGACATTTTATTATAGACCTAGCATTAGCGAAGCCTTCTCATCTGTTGAGTATATCATGACTGAAGTAAACTTTGGGTGGTTAATTCGCTCTATTCATCGTTGGTCAGCGAGTATGATGGTTCTTATGTTAATTTTACATGTATTTCGTGTTTACTTAACGGGAGGTTTTAAAAAACCTCGTGAACTAACTTGGGTTACTGGGGTAACTTTAGCTGTTACAACTGTTTCTTTCGGTGTTACTGGATATTCATTACCCTGGGATCAAGTAGGATTCTGGGCTTGTAAAATTGTAACAGGAGTGCCTGAAGCCGTTCCTATTATTGGACCTCCAATTGTACAATTATTGCGTGGTGGGGTTAGTGTAGGACAAAATACTTTAACAAGATTTTACAGCGCACATACATTTGTTTTACCATTGGTAGCTGCAGCTTTAATGATTACTCATTTTTTAATGATAAGAAAACAAGGTATATCTGGACCTTTATAAAATTATGGAATCAATATTAAAGATTAAATAGAACTTATTAAAGAAATAAAATTTTAGTTTGTAGTATTTATAACATATAGCAGGAGATATTATGTCAATCTTAAAAAAACCAGATTTAACAGATCCTAAATTACGTGCCAAGTTAGCAAAAGGAATGGGCCATAACTATTATGGGGAACCGGCTTGGCCAAATGATATTTTTTATATGTTTCCAATTTGTATTTTAGGAACTTTTGTATTAGTTATTGGTTTGGCTGTGATGGAACCCTCAGCTTTAGGAGAAAAAGCGAATCCATTTGCAACTCCTTTAGAAATTTTACCTGAATGGTACTTTTTCCCAACTTTTAATTTACTGAGAGTATTACCTAATAAATTATTAGGCGTGTTAGCTATGGCTGCTGTTCCGGCAGGATTAATAACAGTACCATTTATAGAAAATGTTAATAAATTCCAGAATCCATTTCGTAGACCAGTTGCCTCAACTGTTTTTTTAGTAGGTACATTTGTAGCTATATGGTTAGGGATTGGTGCCTGCTTACCAATTAGTAAGGCTATAACGTTAGGATTATTTTAATTTTAATATTTAATTTTATAGACTTCTTCCCATTACTTAAAAAAAGCTTTAATTTTTTTTAAGTAATGGGAAGAAGTCTGTAAAATTAAATATTAAAGCTTTTTTTCACCTCAGCTATAGCAGTTTTTAAAATAGTTTCTGCTTCTTCCGTAAGTTGTTTCGAAGAATTTATAATTTCTAGATACTCTGGTTTCGAGTTCGTTATGTACTCACGAAGACTTTTTATAAAAGCGGGGATATCAAGAATTTCTAAATCATCTAAAAACCCATTTGTTCCAACATAAATTATTGCAACTTGCTCAGCTACGGGAATAGGTGAATTTTGTGCTTGCTTTAAAATTTCTCTTAATCTCTGTCCTCGAGCTAACTGAGCTTGTGTTGCTTTGTCTAAATCTGAAGCAAATTGAGAGAATGCTTCTAATTCATCAAATTGTGCTAATTCTAATTTAAGTTTTCCTGCTACTTGTTTCATAGCCTTTATTTGCGCTGCAGAACCTACTCTAGAAACTGAAATACCAACATTTATTGCAGGACGTAATCCTGAGTTAAATAGGTCTCCTGATAAGAAAATCTGACCATCAGTAATTGAAATAACATTAGTTGGAATATAAGCAGAAACATCACCAGCTTGTGTTTCAATAATTGGTAATGCAGTCATACTACCACTTCCAAGCACATCATTTAATTTTGCAGCTCGTTCTAATAAACGTGAATGTAAGTAGAAAACATCACCTGGATATGCTTCACGACCAGGGGGACGACGTAATAATAGAGACATTTGACGATACGCTGATGCTTGTTTTGATAAATCATCATAAATCACTAAAGTGTGTTTTCCAGTATACATAAAGTATTCTGCTATTGCTGCGCCCGTATAAGGAGCAATATATTGTAATGTTGCCGGTTGATCTGCATTTGCAGCGACAATTACAGTATAACTTAATGCTTCTCTTTCTTGTAAGTTTGTAACAGCTTGAGCAACTGAAGATGCTCTTTGTCCAATTGCAACGTAAACACAAACAACATCTTGGCCTTTTTGATTAATGATAGTATCTAAAGCAATTGATGTTTTACCTGTTTGACGATCCCCAATTATTAATTCCCGTTGGCCTCTCCCAATTGGAATCATAGCATCAATAGCAGTAATACCTGTTTGTAATGGTTCACAAACAGATTTTCTACTAATAATACCAGGAGCCATAGACTCGATAAGACGGGTTTCTGTTGATTGTGCTTCACCTTTGCCATCAATAGGTATAGCTAGAGGATCTAAAACTCTTCCTAATAAGCTTTCACCAACAGGAATTTGAGCAATTCTACCTGTTGCTTTTACTGTACTTCCTTCTAAAATTTCTCGCCCATCACCCATAAGTACAGCACCAACATTATCATTCTCAAGATTTAAAGCAATTCCAATTGTCCCTTCATCAAATTCTAATAATTCACCAGCCATTACTTCGTCTAAACCGTAAACACGCGCAATACCATCCCCTACTTGTAGGACAGTTCCAATAATATCGATGTTTAAATCAGTACTATAGTCTTCTATTTGTTTTCTAATGATATTACTTATTTCATTAGGGTTTGTCATAAGGTAATTAATTTTTTTCTTGCTTAAATAAAAACTTTAAATTAAAGGAAAACGATAAAGAGTAATTTATTAAAACTTTTCTTCCTACTTGAAAAGATTAAAATTAAAATAACTAGAATATTTTATACTTAACCTAAAATTCTAAAAAATTAATAAAAATTTGAATATAAAATGGTTCGAGCATTTTTTTTAAACACTTTGGTCTTTTTATCTTTTTAAAAGAGATTTATTTCCATTTGTTTAGCTAAACATTCTAATTCACCGCGTAAACTTAAATCAATAATTTTAGAATCCACTTTAATAATAAAACCACCTAGAATTTCTTTGTCTATAAGAAATGTCACATTAATTTTTGGGTAATAGACTTTAGAAGTTGTAAATTCAGGGCCTAATGATAACTTAAGTTTTTCTATCAATTGGCTTTTCTGATCCTTATTTAATTTCGAGGCCGAATATACTTGAACAAATTTAAGACAAACAAAATCATAAGCTTTATTTAAAAAGGTTTGAGTAATAATTTTAATAAAGCCAATTCTTTTTTTATCTACTAAAAGCATTAAAAATTTTTTTGTAGTAGAGCTAGTTTTTTTCGTTAAACACTTATCTAATACCTTTTTTTTATCTTTATCAAGAACTAGTGGGTTTGATAAATAATTTTCTAATATTGGAGTCAATTTTAATATAGTTAATAAATTCTCCATGTCAAAAATAATTTGAAAAAAAACTTGAGTATCAGCATTGTCTTCTTTTAGGTATAAGTTCAACCCTAATTGTAATAAAGCTTCTGAGTAGGGATTCGCTATTTTTGAACCAAACATTGTGTTAGCCATAGTTAATCTCCTAATTGCTTTATTTTTCGATTTATAATCGCAGATTGCTCAACTTTTCCTAACTGAGTTTTAAGCTTAAAAATTACACGAATAAGTGCTTTTTTAGAAACCTCTTTAATGACATCATTAAAAAGCTTATTTTCTCGATTATGTAAAACTGATATCGCCGTCGTAAACTTTTTAGAAATATCCTCTTTTGCTTGATTCCACTTAAGTTTTAAGATATTTTCCTTAGTCGCTTCCATTTCAGAATTTATTTCTTTAATGATAATATCCATTTGTGACCATTGTTTTTTAGCCTCTAGATAACGTTTATTAGAATCAGCTAAACGAGTTTCGGCATTTTCAATATCTTCGACAATTTTCTTTTTACGAGTTGTAAGGTTTTCCGTTAAAAAATTTTTAATAACAACAAAAAGTATAACTAGTAATAAAACTATATTTATAATGTTTGTTTCAAATATATCTGTATTTAGTGAAACTCCCGAATTTTCGTCTGCTAAAAGGTACATTATATAACTATTCATTTTTTTAATTAATTAATTAAATACGAATTTTCCTAGGTCATATTAAAAAACTATAAAAAATTTATGCAAGAATTTTTTTTATAATTTTACTACTTAGAGAATCGATATCATTATCAAAGCTATTTAGTATATCCTCTTTATTATTTTCGAAATTTTCAGTTGTTTCAATTAAAAATTCGTCAATAAATGTTTGCGAAGATTTCATCTTTTCATCTAAAATTTCTTTATATAACTTCTGATAAGTTAATAAGTCTAACTTCGCCGCTTTTTGCGCTTTAGAAGCTTTCTTTTCATATTTTGTATTTAATTGACTAGATTTCGCTATCAAACTTGTCGCTTCATCTAAGCTTTTCTTGATATAAATATTTCGTTCATCAATAGCATCTAAAAGCGGAGTATATAGAATAAAGTTTAAGGCAAACATGAAAATTACAAATTCTAATGCTATGACTGGTAAAGTACCATCAAAGTCAAAAAGTCCTCCGGTTTTTTCAGTTCCAATCATTAAAAAGGAGTTAAAGTTAAAAAACATTTTTTAGTTTTAATATTAAAAATAAAATTTTTATTTGGAAAGAGCAAATGATTAATAAGGATAGTTAAGGTGTTATGAAATAACTCATAACGCCTTAGCTATACTTATTAACTAGTGAAAGGGTTTGCAAATAATAAAGCTAAAGCTACAACTAAACCATAAATAGTTAAAGCTTCCATAAATGCGAAACTTAAAAGTAAAGTACCACGAATTTTGTTTTCTGCTTCAGGTTGACGAGCAATACCTTCAACAGCTTGACCAGCAGCAGTTCCTTGTCCAATTCCTGGACCAATAGCAGCTAAACCAACAGCAAGACCAGCAGCTATAACAGATGCAGCAGAAACAATTGAATCCATATAATGTTTTATAGGTTAGATAATAAAAAATTAACAAATTTCTAATAGCAATGTAGCTCTAAGTAACTTTTGGGTTTTTATCCTCTTACCTTACTAATGACCTTCTACAGCTTCTGCAATGTAAGCACCTGCTAAAGTTGAAAAAATTAAGGCTTGAACTGAACTAGCAAAAACTCCTAAAAGCATAACAGGTAATGGTATAATCAAAGGAACTAACAAAGCTAAAACAGAAACAGTTAATTCATCAGCTAAAACGTTACCAAATAAACGAAAGCTTAATGAAAGAGGCTTTGTAAAATCTTCTAAAATATTAATAGGTAATAAAAGAGGAGTAGGTTCTATATAACGTTTAAAATAACCAAAGCCTTTTGTACTAAGACCCGCATAAAAATACATAAATGATGTTAATAAGGCTAAAGCCACAGTTGTATTTATATCATTTGTTGGAGCTCCAAACTCGCCTTCTGAAAGTTTTATCAATTTCCAAGGGATTACGGCACCTGCCCAGTTACAACCAAAAACGAATAAAAATAAAGTTCCAATAAATGGTAACCATGGTCGATAATTACTTTCCCCTAACTGGTTTTGAGCAATATCTTTAACAAATTCAACAACTGATTCCATAAAATTTTGCCAACCGTTAGGGATTATATTTTTATTTGAAGTTCCTAAAATAGAAAATAAAAGTACTAATAATACTACAAGAAAGCTAACAATTAAAACTTGACCATGAAAAGTAATACCATTAAGTTCCCAATAAAGATGTTTCCCAACTTCAATATCTGACAAAAAGAGTGATGAGCTTGAATTAATTAAATTATTACTTTGAAGGATATTCATATTTAATTTTAGTAAAGAAATAAATTATAACATCTTATGCAAAATCCGCATACAGATGAGCGCTACGAAATCTAAGCTACAATAAGTATAGTCTAAAGTCGAGAGCACAAGAAAATCTGAGGTAGAAAACTTTTTTATCATGTAATTATTCATCACCTAAAGTATAGCGAGTGAATCTTTTTATTAATATATTTTCACCAAAAAAAGAAATTTTTTCTTTTATTACTTCTTCTAATGTGATACTTGGATCTCTAACAAATGGTTGGTTAAGTAAACTCAAGGTTTTTAAGGTTTTTCCAACTCTACCTAGGATAATTTTTTCTCTAATATCATTAGGCTTATTACTTAGATCGTTTTTTTGCAATTCAATTTCTTTTTCTTTATCAAAAAACGTTTGTGGTATATCTTCAGTTTTGATAAAAATAACTTCTGACGACGCAGCGATTTGCATAGCAATATTTTTAACTAGATCTTGGAATTGCTCATGACGCGCAACAAAATCAGTTTCGCAATTAACCTCAACTAAAACGCCAATTTTACCACCCGTATGTATATAACTATTTACAAGGCCTTCAGCAGCTTTTCGATTAACTTTTTTATCAGCGGAAGCTAACCCTTTCTGACGTAAAGTTTTAATAGCTTCATCAAAATTACCATTCGTTTCTTGTAAAGCTTTTTTACAGTTCATCATTCCGGCACCAGTTTTTTGTCTTAATTCTTTAACTAATGTTGAACTAATTTCTAAAGTCATAATAATAATTTATCCTTAGTTATAATATTTTAATAAATAAATCAATTTAAATTTTAAACTTTTAGAGAATTTTGCTGCCCTAAACAAATACTATCGGCTATATTCTTAATTATATATTTTATTGACCTTATAGAATCATCGTTACCTGGTATTGGTAATGTAGCTAAATTAGGATCACAATTTGTATCAATAATTGAAATGATAGGTATATTTAAAGAAAGCGCTTCCTGGATAGCAATAATTTCCCGTTTCTGATCAATTATTACTAAGATATCAGGAATTTTTTTCATACCTTTAACACCATTAAAATATTTTTTAAGTTTTTCTAGTTCTTTTTTTAAATTTGATGCTTCTTTTTTCGGTAAATTTTTAAATAAAGTTAATTTTTCTTGCTCTTCTAATTCATTTAAGCGATCAATTCTACTTTTTATAGTTACCCAATTTGTTAACATTCCCCCTAGCCAACGATGGTTTACGTAAAAAGCGCCACATTTTTGTGCTTCACTCGCAATGAAAGAGGCTGCATGTTTTTTTGTTCCAACAAATAAAAATGTTTGCTTATTTGTTGATGCTTTTTTACTAAATTCGCAAGCTCGCTTTAAAAATTCGATTGTCTGAATTAAATCTAAAATGTGTATACCATTACGTTCCGCATATATATAAGGAAACATTTTTGGATTCCATCGTTGAGCTTTATGTCCAAAGTGTACTCCTGCATCTAAGAGTTGAGCCAATTCAATTTTAGCCATATAAATAATAATCCTTTTTGTTTTTAAATATTTTTTTATTCTTTTTTACTAAATAATAATTACATTTTATGTTTATATCTATGAAAAGTATTATAGTAGAATTATAACTATAGTTTAACTTGAAAAATTATTCTATTTATTATATTTAAATTTTATAACTTTTTTTAGTTTAATTTTTTTTAATTTAACTTGTTTTTTTAAACTTAAATTATCTTTTTTTACAGTCGATTTGTCAGGTAAGAAAACTTTATTAGAACTAATATCCTGGTCAGCGTAAAAACCTGTTCCAGCTGGTATTAATCTTCCTGTTATAGCATTTTCTTTTAAACCTCTCAGCCAATCAGTTTTACCTTGAAGAGCGGCTTGAGTTAAAACTTTTGTTGTTTCTTGAAAACTTGCAGCGGCTAAAAAACCATCAGTTTTTAAAGAAGACTTAGTAATACCTAACAAAATTGGACGAAAACTTGCCTTATTACCATTCTTGATACAAATATTAACATACTGAGCTTGATCTAAATCAATAATATCACCAGGCAAAAATTTAGTTTTACCTGGATACTCGATATAAACTTTTTGTGTCATCTGCCTAACAATTAATTCTACATGTTTGCCAGAAATTATAACTCCTTGTGACATATAAATAGATTGAACAGACATCACTAATAAAGCTTGCAATTTTTTTAAACTACGATAAGCAGATTCGTAAACAGATAATGTACCTAAAGAACAAAAATAACGGAAATAAACATGTAAAAGAGTGTGAGGGTTTAATGACCCTTCTGTTAGAGGTTGACCAACACATATCTGCTCATATCTTTTAACTAATAATCTTTGAGAACGCGAAGCTCTGTAATAAGCACGATGGGGGTTTGTACCAATTATTATGAAATTCGAAGTATATTGGATAGATTTGATAAAGCCATGTCTAGTTGCAAGCAACGACTCAATTTTAGGTTTGCGCGCTTCTAAAATGTCATCAATTTTCGGTAATCCTTGGACAATATCCCCAGTTGTTAATTTTTCATAAACTAATTGTCCAAAATTTTCTTGTTGTTTAATGTAATCTCCCGGGACTTTTCTAATTAAAGCTCCTTTTGAGAAAAAATAAGGCTGACCTAAATGTAAAAGAATTTTATTACCTAAAACATTTTTGATTAATCCAGATTCCCGAATACGGATATTATTAGGAAATAAATGATATACTTTTATTAATTGATTATCTTTGTAATCATGATTATAAGTATCTAAGAAAATTTCTTGATAATCAGATTTTGTCGTTAATAATATATTGGACTTTATATTATTCTTTTTTGTTTTAATACTATAAACAAGATTATCAAAAGGAACTATAGTATCAAAAGACGCTACAATACTATAAGGATCAGTAAATTGTTTATCTTCGACAAACAAGTTTACAACTATATCGGTTTTTTTTAGTTCAGTTGGAACTATATGATCAAAAACAAAACTTTGGGAATAAAGTAAATTTAGATGCGCCCAGGAATTCTTTTTTTTAGGACCTTTAAACTCAACTACTAATTCTGTATTATTTGATTCTAGAAAGTAATCAATCGTCACAGTAGAATCAAGAAATTGTACCGGAGTATCAATCTGAACTTGTTGACCGGATGATATATATAGATTAAAATTTTCAATTAATAAATTAATATGAGAAAACCAAGTTGGTTCCAAAACATTATTAGAACTTTCATTTGTAAACTCATAACGAGTTATAGGACGAATATATAGGTATATTTTCCCATTATTGTTTTCAATTTCTAAATAACTTAATACCTTAATTTCAAATTTGTTTAACACTAATTCACCAGGATAATAAACTTGTTGGTCAAGATCATTATAGTGTTCTTTTTTCTTACCTAATAAGTGTTTGATACCTGGCTTAATAAAAATATATTTTGTCTCTCTCTCAGTTTGGTAACTAATAAAACCATCTATATAAGTAAAATAATTTGGAAAAATTTCTTGGTCTTTTTTTATATAACTCCCAGATTTAAATTTGAAATCTTTTATATTCGACTTTGTTTGAATTACAGCTTCTGGTATATAAAAAATCGTTGACCCAGATCTTATTTTACGTTTTAGGCCGTTAGATAATTTATTATTTAATATAACTGGATTATAAAAATCAGATATATAAAAGTACCCACCTGTTTTTGTTTTGTATTTATTATTATTTAATAAACCTAATGACAATATTCGATTATCTAAAAACACTGGTTTTAGTACTATTTCATGAGTACGAGATAAATAAACTTTACAGTTAGCCACTTCAAAACTATTTTTTTCTATAAAAAGTTTAAAATTATTTTGACTTTGGCAGGAATTTTGGATTTTTACACCATTAATTCTTTTTGTTACTTCATTTTTTGAAAAATGAACGAAACCCCCTACGGTTGTAACAATTTTTGATTGTGCGATAGCTTGATTTTTATAAATTTTTTCTAATTTTCGAACTTTTAAAGTTCTATTAAAGGCAATACTAAAAACTCGACCTGACAAAACCCAAAAAATATAATTTTTTTCACTTCTTCTTGTAAAATCCTCATTAGTATAATCTTGGGGAAAGCCGTTTTTCTCAAGAATAATCTCTCCAGCTTCTCTAGCACAAATATATTTTATTTCTTTTTTAGCTAAGTTAATTTCACTTATTTTAGGTGCTGCTTCAAACAATACTTGATTACGTTTAATATAATTATGGTTATTTACAAGAATTAAGGTTCTAGCATTAACTAAAATCTTTACCATTTCATTTGCATAATTAATTATCCCTAACCAAGATTGATTTCCAGTTATAACGACATCTTGACCATAATCAGTACGATAAGGACTTATTTTTAAACTTGGTAAAAAATTTAGATACCCAGAGCATTCAGCACGACCTTGACGAATTAATTCACTAGTAAAAACTCCTCCAGTATGGAAAGTTCTCATTGTTAATTGAGTTCCTGGTTCACCAATAGACTGAGCCGCAATTAAACCTACTGTTTCTCCTAACTCAACTAAATTCCCTGAAGCTAAATTCCACCCATAACAATGTTGACAAACAGATCTTCGACATTCACAACTTAAAGGAGATCTGATTAATATTTTTTCAATTTTAGCTTTAATTAGTTCATCTATAATAATCTCTGTAACCTGTTCATTTCGAGAAGCAATAATCTGATTTGTATCAGGTTTAAATACGGATGCCGCTAAAACTCGACCATTAAGGAGTTCTTTAAGAGATAATACTATTTTTTCATCTTCATCTCCATTATCCTCTTGTAAGAAAAGACCACGTTCAGTTTTACAGTCTAATTCACTAATGATAATACTTTGTGCAACTTCTACAAGACGTCTAGTTAAATATCCTGAATCGGCAGTTTTTATAGCAGTATCGACTAAACCTTTTCGAGCTCCATATGAAGAAATAATATAATCAGTAATCGATAAACCTTCCCGAAAATTAGCTCCAATAGCTCTATCTATAATTTGACCATTCGAATCTGCCATTAAGCCTCTCATCCCGACCAACTGACGAACTTGCGCAAGATTTCCACGTGCCCCAGAAAAAGCCATAATATAAACTGAATTCAAAGGATCAGTTTTCTTAAAAAATTCTACGAGTCTTTCTTTTAATTCCTCACTTGTACTATTCCAAATATAAATAATTCTCTGAAATCGCTCAACTTCTGTAATTTCACCATTGTTAGCTTGTGATTCTGTAAAAAATACATCTTGATTCGCTTTCTTCATAAGAGCGATTTTGACAGGTGGTATTCTTAAATCTTCTATACTTATGGAAATACCAGATTTCGTAGCATATTCAAAACCTAGTTCTTTTAAATGGTCAACAAAATAAGCTGCTTTTCTTTGCCCATAATTTTTAAATGCCCATTCAATAATTTTTTTTAGTTCTTTTTTATTAATAATGTTATTAGAAAATATTTTTGATTTTTTTAACATTTTATTTTAATCCCTATTTATTTAATATATCATTGACACACTGATTAAAAATGATACGTCCAGGAGTAGTACGAATATATTGAACAAGTAATTTACCTTCTGACGTTTCTTTACGCTGCAAATTATCATAAACATGTAAGTTATCCTTATTTGACAGAACTATAGTCCTAAAGAACTTTAGTTTCATATCTAAATTAAAATCATTAGGACATCGGACCCAAATAGAAGAATGTATTTGTAATTGTTTTTGTTCATAGGCTGATATTACTTCATTAAAATTAGAGAAGTAATTATTTGCACCCTTAAGTTGAATTCTATTTTGTGCAGTTAAATAATAAAAACCTAAAACCATATCTTGCGAAGGTTGTATATTTGGTTCGCCAGTAGACGGAGATAAAAAATTATTAGGAGCTAAAAGACATAATCTAGTTTCTAATTGAGATTCAAAAGATAAGGGAATATGTACTGCCATTTGATCACCATCAAAATCTGCGTTAAAAGCTGGACAAACAAGCGGATGCAATTGAATCGCTCGGCCCCTAACTAATATTGGATCAAAAGCTTGTACGCCTAATCGATGTAAAGTGGGAGCACGATTTAAAATAATTGGGTGCTGACCTAATATTTCTTCAGTTAAATACCAAATAAAAGATTGATTACTATAAATAATCTTTTTAGCCTTTTTTATAGAATGACATAATTCTTGCGATAGTAATCTATAAATAATAAATGGTAAAAATAATTCGATTGCCATTTCGTAAGGTAAACCGCATTGGTTTAATTGAAGTTGAGGACCTACAATAATAACTGAACGACCAGAATAATCTACTCTTTTTCCTAATAAGTTTTGACGGAATCGTCCCTGTTTTCCTTCAATAATATCGGCTAATGATTTTAATGGACGCTTATTTACATCCAAGATTTTAGAACCTCGTTTTCCGTTATCAATAAGAGTATCGACTGATTCTTGAATCATGCGTTTTTCAGTCATCACGATAATACCAGGAGCGTGTACTAATAATAAACGTTTTAGTCTTTTATTTCTAATGATGATTTTCCGATAAAGTTCATTTAAATCTGAACTTGCAAAACGTCCGCTTTGAAGTTGGACCATTGGTCTGATACCAGGTGGTAAAACAGGAAGATAAAAAAATACCATCCATTCCGGCCTTGTATTTGTAGTTAAAAAATTCTCAAATATACGAATTCTTTTAATTGCCCCCTCAACTGTTTTGGCAACAGTGGAACAAAACATTATATTTCGATCAGTTTCAATCTGAGTTTTTAAATCGATGTTTTTTAGAAGATCATACAAAATTTCTGTACCTTTACGTTGCTGACCATACAGAAATCCGTGACCTTCAGTATCGTAAAAAGAATCTTCTTCTTCTTCTGTCATTGTACTATTATAAACAAAAGATTCTATATCACTTATTGACAAACCTAAAATAGCTGATAATATACTTGGTGACCCTCTTAAATACCAAATGTGCACAGCAGGTGCTAACAATTTAATGTATCCCATTCTATGACGTCTTACTCGAGCTTCGGTTATCTCTACACCACAAACTTCACAGATTACTAGTTCTTCTTCCTTATGTTTATAACGACCACATGTACATTCCCAATTTTTTACAGGCCCAAAAATTTTTTCACAAAATAAACCACCTTTTTCAGGTTTATGTGTACGATAATTAATCGTTTCAGGTTCAGTTACTTCCCCAATTATTTCACCATTAGGTAAAGTTCTTTCAGCCCATTCTTTAATTCGTTCTGGAGAAGCTAAACTTATTTTGACGTAATCAAATTGTTTTTTCATTTTTTTGCAAATATTTGTTTTTATAATAAAAAAATAAAATTAATATTTATATTACTTCGGATTTAAGAAGAGTTAAAAGATTAATTTTAGAAGCTTTCATTTCGCCAGTATCTAGATTACCAATTTGATGTGTAGTAATATCTAACCCTAAAGAATTCAATTCTCTTAGTAACACTTTGAAAGATTCTGGAACACCTGGTTCTGGTATTGGAAGACCATTAATAATAGCACTAAATACTTTAAGTCGTCCAGTCATATCATCCGATTTTATAGTTAATAATTCTTGAAGAGTATAGGCTACTCCAAAAGCTTCTAAAGCCCAAACCTCCATTTCCCCAAATCTTTGACCACCATTTTTCGATTTACCACCTAACGGTTGCTGAGTAATTAAAGAATAAGAGCCAGTCGAACGAGCATGGATTTTTTTATCTACTAAATGAATAAGCTTTAAAATATAAGGTTTTCCAACTAAAATAGAATTATTGAAAATTTCACCCGTTCTTCCATCTCTTAATAAAATTTTACCAGGAGAAGAAGTATTGAAAATCCATGGTTTATTTGTTTTTTGCGCCGCCTTTCTTAACGTTTTATTTATCAAAATCCGAGAAGCATTCGGTCTATACATTTCATCGAAAGGTATGACTTTAAATCTACGATTTAAGTAGTCACCAGCAAATCCTAGTAAACATTCAAAAAGTTGACCTACATTCATTCTTGAGGGAACACCCAAAGGATTTAGAATAACATCTACAACGGTCCCATCTGGTAAAAATGGCATATCCTGTATTGGTACAAGTTTTGATATCACACCTTTATTTCCATGTCGTCCAGAGAGTTTATCGCCAATCTTAATTTTTTTGATTTGGGCTAATGAAATACAAATCCATTCATAAGCACCAACTGGTAAACTATCTCCTCTCTCACGAGAAGCGATTTGGATTTCAATAACTCTACCCGAAATTCCATTTGGTACTCTTAAGCAAGTATCTTCAGGCTCAGGATCTTTAACATTAAAAATTGCTCTTAATAATTTGTTTTCGGGTAGTTCATCAGCTTCCGAAATAGGTTTGATCTTTCCAACTAATATATCACCTGCATCTACATAAGTTCCCTTTTTAATTATTCCCTGCATATCCAAATTAAAGAGTGCCTCATCTTCTACATTAGGAATTAACCTTGTAATTTCTTCTATGGCATTATGATCCATTAATTCAAGTTCATACTTCTGTACATGAATTGAGGTTAAAAGATCTTCTTGTGCTAATCTTTCGCTAATCAAAATAGCATCTTCATAATTGTAACCTTCCCAAGGCATATACGCCACAGTTAAATTTTGCCCTAATGCCAATTCACCACCATCTGTTCCAGGACCATCAGCAATGATTTGGCCTGGTTTTACAATTTCCCCATTCCAAATAAAAGGTTTTTGGTTAATTATAGTTTCTTGGTTTGAACGACGATATTTATCTAAAAAATAAACTTTAGAGCTACCAATATTCTCTTTGTCAAGAATTATGATAGAGTCTGCTGAAGCTGAATCAACAAGCCCATTTAATATGTTTATAATTACTACTTGCGAATCTGCAGCAATTTGGTGTTCAATACCTGTACCAATAATTGGCTTTTTTGGATACAACAAAGGCACTGCTTGCCTTTGCATATTAGAGCCCATTAACGCCCGGTTAGCATCGTTATGTTCTAAAAAAGGAATTAAGGAGGCACCTATAGCAATAATTTGTATTGGAGAAACAGCTATAAAATCAACACTATCAGCGTTAGTAATAATAAACTCATTATAAAAACGTACAGGAACGGAACTTGTCTGGAAAAAATAATCATCCGTTAACAAAACATCACCAGATGCAACTTTATATGCTGTTTCTTGCTCAGAAGTTAAATAAATTGGTGATGATTCTCTAAGGACCTTTCCCTTATAAACTCGAAAAAAAGGCGTTGTAATAAAACCATACTTATTAATCTTTGCGTGAGTAGCTAAGGAAGCGACTAATCCAGCTCTTTGTCCTTCTGGAGTCTCAATTGGACATAATCGTCCATACTGTGTTGGATGTATATCTCTTGCAGAAAAACTAACATGCTCACTATTTAATCCTCCAGGTCCTAAAGAACTAATTCGACGTTTATGCGTTAGCTGAGCTAAAGCATTTAATTCATCGAAATATTGTGATAAAGGACTTAGCCCAAAAAATTCTCTTACAACAGAAGTTAAAATTTTTGAGCTTACTAAGTCACTTGGCATTAGAGTCTCTTCTAAAAATGCATCTTCTTCTTTATTGGTTTTTTTTTTTACCAATTTCTTATTTTTAGCCTTAGTAGATTTTTTTGGAGCACGTTTCTTTATCTGTTTTATACGGAACATCTCAGAAGTTAATTTTTCACTTTTAGCAATATTTTTCCTTAGCCTACTAAGAGCTACTCTTACTTGAAGTTGTAAAAGTTCACCAACTGATCGTACTCTCCTATTTTCTAGATTATCTATATCATCAAGTTTTTCATTGTATAAACTAATATAAATTAACTTATCAATAGATTTTAAGATATCTAAAGATGTCAAAGTTCTTATATTTAGAGGTAAATTAATTCCTAATTTTTTATTAAGTTTTATTCGTCCAACTTCCCCTAAATCATAAAAATTTTTATTTAAAATACGGTCATTTATTAATTCTCGAATTCTTAAGACAACAACCAAAATACTTTTGTTATAACCTTCAAAACTATCCTTCTCTGACATCTTTTTATAAATTACTGAATTCAGAGATTGCATACTTTTTCGCAAAAAATCATAATTTTGAACTGTTTGATAAATTTCTTGCTCTTCTAATGAAAGACCAACTAAAAACCAATTAATAGGTATTTTATATTGTTTATCAAATTTAACCCATATCAAATTGTATTCTAATTCAAAAGTTAGCCAAGAACCATGTTTAGAAATAATTGTTCCCTCGTAGAAGAATTTTTTTTCTTTTTCAATTCTCTTATAATAAACACCTGGACTTCTAACTATTTGACTAATAACGACCCGTTCACACCCATTAAAAATAAAAGTTCCTTTCTCTGTCATTAAAGGAATTTCGCCAAAAAAGACTCTTTCTTTAGGCGAAAAGTCTTCTAGTTGTACTATTTCGTTTTTTATTGTCTCGTTTTTTTTTAAAGACATCAAAACGTAAATTCTTAAATTAAAATTTCCTTTTTTCTGTAGAGCATTTAAGATAGTGAAGTTTGGGTAATATATTTTATATTCTTGGCCATAAATTAAAACTTCAATACCACTATTTTTATTTAAAATTGATGAACAATTCTTTAATTCCTCAGGCAGCCCTTCTGCCAGAAACCAACAAAAACTTATACGTTGAATTTCAGATAAATCTGGAAGAACTGTAGAAAATTTGTATGGTTTTTCTATAATATTTTTCATTCAGTCCTTGAATTTTTATTATCTATTTAATATATATATCTATCTAAACGGGATATTGAAAAAAGAGGTCATAAAAAAGATCCAATATAGAAGCTTTTTTACCCTAACATAACTAAATCGTACTTAAGTTTGAATAGAAATGTTTAGATAGGTTCGATTTTTTTCTAGCTCCAGTATTCTTATGGATAATTTTTTTCTTTACTGCTTTGTCAATCTTGCTGACAGCTATAGCAAAAGCTTCCTTAAGCTTAGAATTATTAGAATTAGATAATTGTGGAGTAGATAAACCAACAAAGTATTTATTAGGTAAAGTAGTAAATTTTTTTGTGTGTAAACCCATAAAATGATCAAAAGATAGAGAAGTAGAAGTGTTTTTATTAATATTAGTAGGTTTAGGTTGATCAATATTAAATAGATTTAAATATTCTTTTTTAGAACTCTTCATTATCGATTTATAAGAATTATTTTGAGTCCTATTTCTTCTATTTATCCTGATACGCTTTTTTGATGATTTAGTGTTTGCCATCTCTAAAATATCCTTAGTAAAAATAATATAATTAATGTATAATCTAATTATATATTATAATATTATTTTTAAGCAAGTTTTTCAACTTTATCGATAATATGAAGAAAGTAAGAAAAGGAGAGAGTCGGATTCGAACCCACGGAACGCGTAAACGTTCATCTGATTTCAAATCAGACGCAATCGACCATCTCTGCCATCTCTCCAAAGTTACTTATTGAACATAAATTAAAATTTAATCTAGCACTTTAGTAGTTTTATAATAATACTAGATTAAACAATACATTGGATAATTTATTTATTTATTTCCATTTAATTGAAGCTGGATTAGGGTTTTTGCCAATTGAAAAATCTCTTTTTCCAACAGGTACTCTACCTTCATTCGAAGTTTCAGGGAAGACTCCGTCTTTTGGATGTAGAAATTGTATTTCACCACCTGGGAAAATTCTATAAATTTTGTAATTTTTTATCTTTAATTTTCTCAATTGAGTACCTAAAGCAAGACATTGCTCTTTACGGGCTAAATACAAAAGGTTTTGACCTAAGAGCATTAGTGCTGTTCCAGCAGTAGGCATTTCAAAAAGTTGTTCTGTACTAGAATTCCAAGTAATAACGTACTTTTCTTCAAATTCTGCTGAACGTAACCAACCACCTGTGCTTCCGCCAAAAATAGGCATATATTTACTAGGGTATAATGACATTGTTGTTGTTGTTTTTGAAAATTAATTTTAAAAGTTAATATATTTATTTATGGTCTAGCGGAGGCCGGATTTGAACCTGCGACTTCCGGGTTATGAGCCCAACGAGCTACCAAACTGCTCTACTCCGCACGTATAGAACCACTAAGTATTATCTAATACTACTCGGGACGGCAGGATTTGAACCTGCGGCACCCTGCTCCCAAAGCAGATACGCTACCAAACTGCGCTACGTCCCGTAAGTACTTGATACACTACACGCATAGTGTATCAATATGCTAGAAATAATGTCAAGAACCAATATAGATTTTTGTATTAACTACGAGGCAGCCTCTTTGGCCGCATACATAACTTCTAAAGTAATTGTCTCTAATTTTTGCTGTTCCGCAAACTTTTCAGTATTTCGCTTAATTTTACCTCTAATAAAGCCTGGTACTTTTGTTAGTTCAGTCTGTGATTCTAAATTCCATTTAATTTTTTCTTGTTCAACATTTGTCGACAGACCAGGACTCAAAACTTCCTTCGTATCATGACCACCAAAAATCTCTAATAAGTGATCTTCCATACCTAATGTAAAAGAATTATATATTAAATCTGCTATTTGATTCGCACCCTCATAACCTAGAAATGGTCTATAACTTAATGGAAAATTTTGAATATGAACTGGAGCCGAAATAACCCCACATGGTATATTTAAACGCTTAGCGACGTGTCTTTCCATTTGAGTACCAAAGATCACAGCAGGTTCAACCTTTGCTATTAAATCACCAATTAAATTGTGATCATCAGTGATAACAATTTCATCGCATAGATCCCCAACTTCTTTCTCAAACCAAGATTTATCATATTTACAGTAAGTCCCTGCCCAAACTACGTTAATACCCATTTCTTTAGTCAAAATTTTAGTCATAGCTGCAGCATGGGTAGAATCACCAAATACTATTGCTTTTTTACCTGTTAAATTTTGACAGTCAATAGATCTAGAAAACCAAGCTGATTGAGAAACAAATCGTGTCTGTATATCAATATATTTTTCAAAATTAACATCAACATTATTATCATTTAAAATATATTGTATTTTCCTAATACAATTAGCTGTTTCTACAACCCCCATTGGAGTAGTATCAATAAAAGGTATATTAAACTCTTTTTTCAAGTACTCCGCTGTTAATAATCCAATTTCTCTATATGGAACTATATTAAACCAAGCTTTAGGTAAATTTTTCAACTGTTGAACAGAGGCCCCTTCAGGTATTATACTATTTATTTTTATACCTAAATCTGACATTAGTCTTTTTAGCTCTGCAATATCATGTTGATTATGAAATGCTAGGTTAAAGGAGCCTATAATATTCACCGAAGGATAAGATGTTTTAGATGTGTCTAACTGTTTATTTTTTTGTGCTTTTTGTATATAAAATTGTACAATTTGTTCTAGAGTTCGATCAGCTGCCTGCATTTCATTGACTCTATAGTGATTAACATCTGCTAATAAAACATCCGCTTGCGTCTCGATTGAAGCTCTATTAACAAAATTTTGTAAATCTTCCTGTAGGATACTTGAGGTACAAGTTGGTGTTAATACTACTAAATCTGGTTTTTCCTCTTTGTCTTTTCTGCTAATATTATTAACAACTTTTTCTTGTGATCCCCTTGCTAATACATGTCGATCAACAACACTTGCGGTTACTGGGGTGAAATCACGTTTTCTCTCTAACATTGATCGCATAACATTGAAATAATCGTCTCCTAATGGGGCATGCATAATAGCGTGAACATTTTTAAAAGAACTTGCAATTCTAAGAGTGCCAATATGAGCTGGTCCTGCATACATCCAGTAAGCTAATTTCATAAGGTATTATATTAGGTTATAAAAATAAAATGTAGAATAACTGCTTTAAAGCGTTCAATTAAGATAAATACTTTTAATAAGGTATAAATAATATAGTATTATAGTATATTACATTACGTTTTCAAAAAGTATTTCAAATCTTAAAAGTTGTTCAGATCCCCAATACTATATATAATACGATCAGGGGTCGATGCCCGAGTGGTTAAAGGGGGCGGATTGTAAATCCGCTGGTTTACCTACGTTGGTTCAAATCCAACTCGGCCTAATTAATAAAAATAAAATATAAACTGTTTTCTCTCATTATTTTTTCGGTTTTTTAGGAGCTTGATCCTTTTTAATTCGATCCCACCAAATGAAATCAGGACCATCTCTACCTAAATGTACTTCTATCGCCTCTCGCATAAATGTATTGCTTTCGTATTCGCCAATAAGAGCTCGGAAAAAACAAGGTATAAAAATAATAATCCAAAAAATAAATGCCAATAATGCTGCTTCTGATTTATCTGCTGGATCTTCAATAAAGACATTTGTGAAATTAATAAATAGTTCGTGTAAGATACCTTGAAACGATATAATAATAACACCATACATAATATTAAACCTAACTAATCTATCTTCAGGTATTTTATAACGTACAAGAATTCCATAACAAAACATTAAATAAAGAAAAGGTAAAAACGGTATACGTTGTACGAAATCAACTGATTCAGCAATAAAATTGGGTAAAAAAAGTCTTACAAGAAAAGGATGTGTTTCTGCAATTAAAGGTATATGAGTATTTACAACATCCAGATAAGGTACATAGTATGCTAGAATTGAAAAGATCCTTTGAAAGATTAACCCATTAAATTCTAGGAACCATTTTCGGGGTTTTTTAAATTTAAATTTTTGATCTAAAATAAAACCAAGAATCAAAAATAAAATAAAAACCCAGATCTCAACCCAATAAATTCCAAAAAAAATTCCTTGTAATGTGTTAAGCATATTCATAATAATTTAGTAATATTATATTTTATCATAGTATAGATATTTAAGTTAATAATTGCCAATCCCATTAATTTCAGTTTTCTAATATTAATTTTAAAACTTTTAGCAAAAAATATCAAAATTTAGATTAATTTAAATCCATTAAATCATTTATTAAACTATGAATCTTTAACTAAAAACGATTGCCTAAATTTAGAGAATTCAAGATTAAATTTAATTTTTGCTCGATTCGTTTTTCCTCCTGAGATTGCTTTACTAGAAAAATATACCACCCAAAACTCTGAAAAAGAAATATAACTAACTAAACTACTTAGCATTAAAAAAAAAAAACCAAAATATATTAGTTTAATCCCTGGATCAGATTTAATCTGTATTCCTGTTGAGGAAATTATATCCGTTAAATCAAAATTATTTGGGCCAGTGTTAAATATATTATCTCCTATATTAGTATTCTTTATGAATTTACCTTCTGTATTATATAAACTAACCTGACCCCGATTATCTTTGATAAGTATAATAAGACCTTTAAAATCGTTTTTATTATTCGGTAATGAACTAATCCAAACTTTCGAACCAAGAGTATTTACTTTTGATATAGGTAATTGAAGAGTTATACCTGAACTATCTGTTTTATTATATTTTACTCGTAACCCTAATATCCCCCAATCAGTTTGATATACGATTAAGTCTTTTAAAAGTAATGGATTATTAACTGAAATAGTTTTTCGCTGGACTTCGGAGCCATGACCATTTAAGACTGAAATATCAGTATAAAATTGTTTTATCTTACCATTAGATGTATAAATTGACCAAAAATCATTAACACGAAAAGTATTTTGCGGGATAGAAGAAAAAGTACCAGTTTTTATAACGTTTTGAATATGAAAAATTTCTGTTTTAGGTATTAATTCTTGGGAATTAAACCCTTTTAAAGCTCCTACTGTGCTTCCAACAAGAATACAAATGATGCTTAAGTGTACGATAATCGGACCAATTCGACTTATTAATCCTTTATAAGCATAAAAACTGTTAGATTGTTGGAAAAGTGAATATTCTTTATTTATCAATGTATAGCTTAAATGACTAGGAAATAATTTAATACTATTTATCTTAAAATTTAATTTTCTATATTGATTTACTTGCTTATAAAAATAATATCGTCGTGAAAATTTCAAGGTTGGTAATTGTTGGATAATAGTACAACACCCTAAAGAAAGTCCTAAAAAAGCTAACAAAGCTAAAAACCACCAGGTAGTGTAAATATTATTAAAGCCTAGAAAAATAAGAATCTTCCAAAACGGAATACCAAAAAATAACATTGAATAGCTATCCTGATAAAATTCAATTTCTTTACTTTGCTCCACAATAGAACCAATACTAGTTACTATCGAAATAGCTAATAATATTAGTATAGCCAATTTTAAATTTGCTAAGTATTTAAAAAAACGCTTAATCATATAAATAATTAGTAATAGAATTTTGTATTAATAAACTTTGGTTAAGAATTTTAAGCCGTACGGACTTTCCCTGATATGGCCCAATTTTGTATTACTTCTGTACGTAGTGGGTCCATCTCAAGAATTGGAATAGTTTCTTTAATCGATATTAAAATATCATTAGTAGTAAATTCCCGGCGTTCACTAAATGCTACATACATAGCATCTATAATAGTTTGCTCAATTTCTGCTCCAGAAAATTTACGAGCTTTTTTACTTAACTTTCTAGTATCATACTTATTCCAAGTATCTGGTCTAAAACGTTTTAGGTGTATTTCATAAATAAGTTTTCTTTCCTCCACAGTTGGTATACCTAGAAAAAAAATTTCATCAAACCGCCCTTTCCTTAATATTTCAATAGGTAAAGAATAGACATCATTAGCGGTCGCGATTACAAAAACAGGAAGAGTTTTTTCTGCTAACCAAGTTATGAATGTAGCTAAAACACGAGTTGTCGTTCCACTATCAAGATTTTGTTCTGAATCACTGAAAGCTTTATCAATTTCATCGACCCACAATACACATGGAGCTAGAGATTCTGTAATACGAATCATTTCACGAACTCGTGATTCAGATTCTCCAACAACCCCAGCAAACAATCGCCCTACATCAAGACGTAAAAGTGGTAATTTCCATTCAGAAGAAACAGCCTTTGCAACTAAACTTTTACCACTACCCTGCATCCCAATTAATAATAACCCTTTAGGTGTTGTTAACCCATAATTTAGGGCCTGTTGAGAAAAAATTTCAGTCCTGGCGTTAAGCCAACGTTTTAAATTATAAGCTCCTCCAACATCTTTTAAAGTGCTATTAACAGACCAAAATTCTAAAAGCTCTGTTTGACTGATTACTTGGCGCTTTTCTTCTAAAATTATCGGTATAGAATTTTCATCCATTTGTTTGTAGATTACAATCGCTTTACCTACAACACTCCGAATTTTCTCTAGAGATAGTCCTTGACATGCTTGAATAATTTTTTCTAAAATCTTAGGCGATAACGAGCCTTGTATAGTTAAATTCTTACTAAGACGTATTAATTCCTTTTTTATTTCAAGAGGTTTTGGTAAATCAAAATTTAAGACTGTAATCTGATCTTTAAGATCAGATGGTATTTGAATTTCCGAGTCAACAATAACTATAGTTTTAGGTTGTACCTTTAAAAGTTGCAATGTATTTTTCAATTTTCTGGAAATTGTTAAATCCTTCAAAAAACGCCTAAAATCTTTTAAGATAAAAATACTTGGAGTTCTTGAATTTACTCTGTTAACAAATTCTAAAGCTTCTAATGGGTTTCGTTTACCAAATTCATTTTTGATATGATTTAGACCATAACCATCGATAAAATCCCAAACATACAAATTACTATAATTTTTATTAATTGTAACATTGCGAATCGTATATTCTAATCTATCTTCTTCAATAGTTAGCACATAAATAATAGAGTAGCGTGCTTTTAATAAGATTAAAAACTCTTCTTGAAAAGTCATAATAAAAAAATTTTCCTTATATAAATTTTAGAGATTTACTACTAATCTAAAGGCTTAAGTTTTTTCTTTTTTTTCGTCGTCGCTTATTAATTACCCCACAACCTTGTTTAGTTTTCATACGAGCACGAAAACCCGAAACAGCAATCGCTTTTTTATTTGTCCCACCTAATGTTCTTTTTGTCATACTATATCTCTTATATTACAAACTATAAATAATAAATATATTATAACATAACTAAAAACTTTTGTACAGATTAATTATTTTAATTAGTATCGGTTAATATAATATCCGAAATAAAAATTTCAAATATTATTGAATCTCTACAATCTTTTAAGGTCAAATTTAATAGACTGGTTGCACGTTCATCATATTGTAAAAAAGGATCTTTTTGAGCATATGCTTCCCAACTCGTAGCATCAAGTAAAAAATTCATATTCTCTAAATGTTTATACCAATAGAAATCAATATATTTAAAAAATATAAGTTGATTATATCTATCTAATACACGTGAATCTGTTAAACAAGAATAACGGAGTTCTTTAGAAGCATAACTTGACCATAATTGTTGATAAAGAAATTTTTTTAATCTAGGTAATCTATTTTTATTTTTATATATTATACTATTTGAAATTGATAAGCGATTTAATAATTTAATAATCCTTTTCGTTAAAATAATATCTTTTCCTTCTTGTACTAAAGAATCTATATACTCTATAAAATCATCAAGAAACCCTTCACTAAATTCCATAACTAAATCACGCATTACGACAGTCGAAAGTACTTTTTTCCTTAAATAATAGATAACTTTTCTTTGCTTATCTAAAACTTGATCATATTTATTTAATGTTTTGCGTTGATCATAATAAAAGCCTTCAACTTTTTGCTGAGCAGAATTCAAAGAATCTGATAAAAATTTAGAATCTAAAATTTCACTATCGATTTTTAGCTTTTGCATCGTTTCTTGAATTTTGTCTCCTCCAAAAATCCTAATCAATGGATCATTTAAACTTAAAAAAAAGCGAGAATATCCAGGGTTACCCTGCCTACCAGATCGACCTCTTAATTGATTATCGATTCTTCTAGACTCATGACGTTCAGTACCTATAACATAAAGTCCACCTAATGATTTTACTATTATTGCTTCTTCTTTTTGTTTTTGTTTATATTTTATCTTTAATTGACTATGTAAATTAAAAATAAAACTCTCTAAGAGATTTAATTTTTTTCTTGATACATCAAAAACTGTTAAAAGCGTATCTAAATTTTCTTGTAAATAAATGATTAATTTTGGATTTTTTTTTAAAGCTCTTTTCAAACTTATTAAGTCAACACCGGGAACAAAAAAATCAGCCTTCTCTATTAATTTATTTAATATAAATCGAGTGGATTCGATTGCCTTAAAATCGGGATTTCCACCTAATAGAATATCAGTACCTCGTCCCGCCATATTTGTTGCAATAGTAATAGAATTAAGACACCCAGCTTGTGCAACAATTTTAGATTCTTTTTTTATATTTTCAGGTTTAGCATTTAATAATTGATGAGGAATCTGATATGTATTTAATAGCTGGGAAATTATTTCTGAATTTTGAATAGTTGTCGTACCAACTAAAACTGGTTGACCTATTGAATACATTTTTAAGCATTCTTGAGCTATAGCTCGCCATTTACTTATCTCGTCAATAAAAATAAAATCAGAATTATCTTGACGCTTCATTTTCTCATATGTTGGTAAGACAGAAACTGATAAATCATATATATTATCGAACTCCAGTTCTTCTGTTTTGGCTGTACCAGTCATGCCAGATATTTTAGGGTACAGACGAAAAAAATTTTGGTAGGTTATTGAAGCTAAAGTTTCACTCCCTTTTAATACTTGAATATTTTCTTTGGCTTCAATGGCTTGATGCAAACCATCACCCCACTTTCTTCCTTCCATTATACGACCTGTAAACTCATCTATAATGACTATATTATTATCTTTTAAAATATAATGAATATCACGAAAAAAAAGATATCGAGCTTTCAAAGAATTTAAAATATATGGTATCCATGGATCTTGAATACTGTATATGTTATCAACATTTAATAAAATTTTAGTAAGAGCCAACCCTTTCTCTGTTAAGCTTATTTTTTTCGCTTTTTCATCGATTTCAAAATGTTTTTTATTTTCCAAATATCTAGAAGCCTCATTTGCCTTAAAATATTTTTCTACCATTAAATTGGATTCTCTTGATATAATTAATGGAGTTCGGGCTTCATCAATTAAAATTGAATCCACTTCATCAATCACGCAAAAATTAAAAGGCTTTTGTACCAACTCTTTCCTATCTGTGACCATATTATCTTTTAGAAAATCAAAAACTAAATCTACATTTGTTACATAAGTAACATCACGAGAATAATTTATTTTTCTATCCTTACTTATCATTTCAGATTGTATTAAACCGACTTTTAAACCTAGTAACCTATGAATTTGACCCATCCATTCAGCATCTCGCTTTGCCAAGTAATCATTTATAGTAACTATATGTACACCTTTTCCTGACAAAGAATTGACTAGGGCTGGTGACGTAGATACTAAAGTTTTACCTTCTCCTGTTTTCATTTCCGCAATTTTACCGTCATTTAGGACTAACCCTCCGAGCATTTGGACATCATAGTGTCTCAAATTAATTGTACGCTTAGCAGCTTCTCTAGTTAAAGCGAAACCCTCATATAAAGTTTCTTTATTGAGGTATTCACTTTTAGGATTAAAATATTTTAATTTTAAAGTCTTGCTCTTTAACTCATTATCACTCAGGCTTATTAAATTCTCTTCAATGGCGTTAATAGAATTTAATGCTAAACGGTACTCATCCCAAATTGTTTTAATTTGGGGAAATAATTTTATCATTTTTTATTAAAATAAATGAAAGTTTATAATTCAAAATTCTTTTTTTCTTGTACTATTTTTTACTTCAAATGAATAAATAATCTTTAATCTATTTTTGTTTAGTTTCTATTTGAATCTAATGGGTTTTGTATATCTTCACTCGGAGCTATAAAACTACCTATTGCTACATTGTTAAATCTTAATTTTAACCACGTTATAAACCTTTCGTTTGTTGAAATAACAGATGAACAGTTGTGCTGTGCTAAATTAACTTCTGATAATTTGATACGTAATTTATTTAATTGTTGTGATTTTATAAATTTAGGAGAGGAAACGAACCAAAAATCAAGAGTTTTTCCTAATCTTCGATAATGTTGTTTTCGTTCACGAAAAATTTCTTCAAGTGGTTCATCAGTTAATAGAAATTCACTGCTAGCAATTATAAAATAATAAGTTGTTAAAGCATTTGAAGTATTCACTAGTTTTTTATTTCCTTTTAAATAAATTTTAATCTTAGAGATAGCTGCTTTAATAAATAAAAAAAATCTACAGGAATTTTTTTGCTGTTTAAAATGGTTTATTTATTGAGTCCCGGACTTTACTGTTGAAACTCAAAGCTAAATAATAGATATATAGATATATTATATAACAAAATATAATTTTGAAGGATAATTCTTCACTTTTTTTTATCTAATCTTAAAAAGTCTGATCCTTTTAAAGGAGAACTAGAGTGAGCAAATTTATATGGTATCATTTCTCCTGCTAAATAGCCCTGTCTTCCAGCTTTTACGGCAAGTTTCATTGCACTTGCCATAGTTCTAGAGTTTTCTGCTTGAGCTATTGCACTATTAATTAGAACTGCTTCAGCACCTAGTTCCATAGCAAATGATGCTTCACTTGGTGATCCAATCCCTGCGTCTATTATTATAGGTATTTTAGAATTTTCAATAATAATTTTAATATTATTTATATTTTGAATACCCTGCCCAGAACCAATTGGAGAACCTAAAGGCATAATTGTGGAGCACCCGATATCCTCGAGATGTTTTGCTAACATTGGATCTGTATTTGTATATGGTAGTACAACAAAACCTTTTTTGACCAAAAATTCGGCTGCTTTTAATGTACCAATTGGGTCAGGAAAAAGATATTTAGGATCAGATATAACTTCTAGTTTAACAAAATTGTTTTCCACTTGACCAATTCTCTTTGCTAATTCCCGTCCTAAAAAAGCTAATCTAATAGCTTCTTCAGTTGTCTTTGCACCCGCCGTATTTGGTAATAGCCATAACTTTTCCCAATTAATTGCTGTAACTAAATTAGCATTCTTAGAAATATCTAATAAATTGAGTCTTCTTATAGCAACTGTAACCATATTAGTTTGACTTTCCTCTAAACATTCTATCATATCCTTTAAGTTTTTATACTTCCCGGTACCAACAATAAGGCGAGAATTAAAGGTTTTATTTGCGATAATTAACTGATCTTGTTCTGGCATAAATTTTACTTTGTTTAATTAATTATTAAAGCTTAATTTTTAATTTTATTATAACATATTGATTAGTTAGTTAGCAAGTAATTTAAAAAAGGTTAATCAAAAAAGCGAGTGACGCGATTCGAACGCGCGACGTCAACCTTGGCAAGGTTGCGCTCTACCACTGAGCTACACTCGCATACAGAATAAACTATAACATAAGAGCGAAATTATCTAATGATCCATCAAGAAATCCAAATCGAAAAGATTTTGAATAACTGATTAAAGAGTATTGAGCTTATTAATAAGCTCAATACTCTTTAATCAGTTATTCAAAATCTTTTCGATTTGGATTTCTTGATGGATCATTAGATAAGAAACCAAATATAAAAAGTGAACTAAAGCCTGTAACAATTGTATAAACCAATAGTTTTAAAAAATATAAGCTAAGCATAAAAAACCTCCAATAAAATTATTTAATAATAATTATATATCAATTATTATTAAATAATCAAGACTTCCTTATATTAAGGAAAATAATATTAAATATTACTCTTCTGCAAAATCAGTATCGATAACTGTTCCTTCCGAATTTGTTTCTGATTGATCTGACCCAGCCATAGGGGGGGTTTCTGCTTTCGATGTATTTGCTATCTCTTCTTGGATTTCTTGAGAAATCTTTTGTAAATTTTCTATATTTGTTTTAAGAGATTGTACTTCAAAATCATCTTTTCCTAGAAGATCTCGAATTTCTTTAATTAATTTTAAAGTATTATCCTTTCTTTCCGGAGATACTTTTTCGTCATAATCTTTTAGTTGCTTCTCAGTTTGATAGCAAACTAGATCAGCCTGATTTTTTAGATCAATCTTTTCTTTTTTTTCTTTATCTAGTTTAGACGAAGCCTCTGCTTCTTTTATCATTTTTTCAACTTCGTCCTTATCTAGAGTTGAAGCATTTTGAATATTAATACGTTGTGTTTTACCGGTACCTTTGTCTTTTGCAGTTACAGATAAGATACCACTAGCATTAATATCAAAAGTTACTTCAATTTGTGGAACTCCTCGTGAGGCTAATGGTATTCCTTCTAATCTAAAATTACCTAAACTTTTATTATCTTTTGCTAGTTTGCGCTCTCCTTGTAAAACTTCAATATCAACACTTTCTTGATTATCAGTCGCAGTCGAAAAAGTTTCTGACTTTTTAACCGGAATTGTAGTATTTCTAGGTATCATTACAGTCATTAAAGAACCTAATGTTTCAACACCTAACGATAATGGTGTTACGTCTAATAAGAGGATATTCTTAACCTCTCCAGCTAAAACCCCGCCTTGTACAGCTGCTCCAATTGCTACGACTTCATCTGGATTTACACTTTGGTTAGCCTCTTTATCTACAATTTTAGAAACTAAATTTTGAATAGCTGGAATACGTGTAGAACCACCTACTAATACTAATTCATTAATTGAATCTCTCTCAACACGAGCATCTTTAATTGCCGCTTCGACAGGTAAACGGCAACGATTAATTAAATCTTCACAAAGCTCTTCAAATTTTGCCCGAGTTAATGTCTCTTCGATATGTTTAGGACCATCTTGGTTAGCTGTAATAAAAGGAAGATTTATATTAGTTTCTGATAAATTAGATAACTCAATTTTAGCTTTTTCAGCTGCTTCAGTTAATCTCTGTAAAGCTTGAGGGTCAGTTCTTAAATCTATATTTTCCTTCTTCTGAAATTTATTAAGTATATAATTAACAATTTTTTTATCAAAGTCATCTCCTCCAAGGTTAGTATCACCTGATGTTGATAAAACTTCGAAAACTCCATCTCCAACTTCTAATAGAGAAACATCAAATGTCCCACCACCTAAATCAAAAATAATAACTAGTTCATTATTTTTTTTCTCGAGACCATAAGCTAAAGAAGCTGCTGTTGGTTCATTAATAATTCTTTTAACTTCTAATCCTGCAATTCGTCCCGCATCTCTTGTTGCTTGTCGCTGAGCATCATTAAAATAAGCAGGGACAGTTATTACTACATCGTTTATTGTTTGCCCCATATAAAGGCTTACGTCATTGGATAGTTTTCGTAAAATTTGTGAAGAAATTTCTTCAGGGCTAAATTGTTTATCTAAATTAGAACAGATAATCTTAACATTATCTTTATTGTCGCCAACAAGTTTATAAGAAATTTCCTTTGACTCTGTGCTAAGATCACTAAATTTTGAACCCATAAAACGTTTTATTGACGAAAATGTATTTTCAGGATTTATGACAGCTTGTCGTTTCGCAATTTGGCCTACTAATAAATCTTTATTTTTTGTATACGCAACAATAGACGGTGTTGTTCGAAGGCCTTCGGTATTACTTACGACAGTTGGCTGCCCTCCTTCCATAATAGCAACTACTGAATTAGTTGTCCCAAGATCTACTCCAAAAATCTTATTCGAGTTAGTTCCTGTTTGATTTTTTTCATTTGCATTTGTACTCATATTACTAATCTTCCTCCCATTAGTATAAAAATTAATATTCAGGCCTATATAAACAGGCGGTTTTTTATTGTTCAAATCAAAAGTACCATGGATGAATCAAATATTGTCGGCTTACCAGTTTATAGTATCTAATAATTCAAAGCTTGTCAAGTACAAAGAAAATTAATAGGAAAGAGAGGGATTCGAACCCTCGGTACAAAGAATATTTGTACAATAGATTAGCAATCTAACGCTTTAAGCCACTCAGCCATCTCACCCTATAAATGACTCTGGCTGGATTTGAACCTGCGACCAAGGGCTTATGAGTCCCCTACTCTAACCACTGAGCTACAGAGTCGAAAAACTGATAAAACGAATCGGTCACACCAATATAGTTAAAGTTTAATTATTAAAGCAACTTCAAATTCTAAAAGAAATATATTTCTTAAAAAATTTACTATTGACAAAAAGACTTCTTTTATACAATAATAGTTGTGTACGAATTCATAAGAAAATTTTTATAAGGGGGTTGTATCTCAATTTGGTTAGAGTATCACCCTGTCACGGTGAAAGTTGCGGGTTCGAGTCCCGTCAATCCCGAAATACTCTTTTATAAAATATAAGATCTAGCTTTTTTTGCTACTCACTACAATGCATTCCGTTGTTAAAATCATGCTGGCTATTGAAATAGCATTCTGTAGAGCTGAACGAGTTACCTTTGCTGGATCTACAATACCAAAATCAAACATATCCCCAAACTTGTTTATTTCAGCGTTGTATCCAAATTCAAAATGATTTTCTTCTATAAGCTCTGTAATAACGCTCCCATTCTTTCCAGTATTTTCAGCAATTCTTTTTAAAGGCTCTCTAATTGAATCTGCTAAAATATAAGCTCCAATAAGTTGATCATCTTTTAAATTCTGTTTTGCCCATAATTTTAGAGGAGTTGATAAATGTGCTAGTGTAGCTCCACCGCCAGGTATTACACCTTCTTCCACTGCAGCACGAGTTGCATTTATAGCATCTTCAAGTCTTAATTTTTTATCTTTCATCTCTGTTTCTGTTACAGCACCAACTTTTATTACTGCTATTCCACCAGAGAGTTTCGCAATTCTATCTTTTAGCTTTTCGATGTCGTATGCAGACTCAGTAGTTGTAATTTGTTTTTTTAGTTGTTCACAACGATTCTTAATATTTTCTATATTGCCTTCAGTAATAATAGTTGTCGAATCTTTTGTAACAGTTATTTTTGTAGCTTTACCTAGTAAATCTAATTCGACACTATCCAAACGTAAACCTAATTCCTCTGTAATCAAAGTTCCACCAGTCAAAATTGCAATGTCTTCTAATAAAGCTTTACGGAAGTCTCCAAACCCCGGTGCTCGAATAGCGACAACATTAACAATGCCCCTTAATTTATTTAAGACTAGAGTTGATAAAGCCTCTTTTTCAATATCTTCAGCAATGATCAATATAGGCCGTTTAGTAAATGCAACCTTTTCTAAAATAGGGATTAAATCTTGTTGAACAAGAGTAAGCTTTTTATTTGTAATTAAAATGAAAGGGTTATCGTATTGGGCTTCCGCTTTTTCAGGATTTGTAATAAAATAAGGAGAAATAAAGCCTTTATCTAACCTCATTCCTTCGGTAATAGCTAATTCAATAACTGTACTGTTACTCTCTTCTAAAGAGATAATTCCATCACGTCCTACAATTTGTAAAGCTTTAGCAATCATGGATCCAATTTCTTTGTCATTTCCAGATGATATTGTAGCCACTTGTTCTATTGCTTTATTATTTTCAATAGGGCGAGCGTAATCTAAAATTTGGTTAGTTAAATATTTTGTTGCTTTCTCTAAACCAAACTTTAAAGAAATTGGATTTGAACCTGCAGCTACATTCTTCATACCTTTTTTGACAATTGCATACGCTAGTACAGTTGCTGTCGTTGTTCCATCACCTGCCACATCATTTGTCTTAGAAGCTGCTTGTCTAATAAGAGAAACCCCAGTATTATAAATATTGTCCTGCAACTCAATTTCCTTAGCTATACTTACCCCATCATTAATAATTTGAGGAGAACCGTGTTTTTTGTCCAAAACAACGTTTCTACCCTTAGGCCCTAAAGTTACTGAAACTGCCTCAACTAAGATCTTCATTCCTTTTTCTAGTGCTTGCCTTGCATCTTCTTGGTATAATATTTTTTTACTCATTTTTATTGAGGGGTTTTGGAAAAATAAAAAAGTTTTTGAAAGTGAAAATATTTTTAAAAATATTAAGTTTTCAGTTTTAAAAATTACTTTAAAATGAAAACCTAAAGAGGTAAATATGATTAATAAAAGATTTATGATTTATTTAAATGAAATTAATCCCAATCTGTTTTAGATTGAGATAAAACAAAGTTGGCAACATCTTCAATATCAACATCAGAAAGACGACCACCAAAAGCTGGCATAGCATTCTTCCCATTTGTTACTTGATAAGTAATAGCATCAACGCTATCCATCTGATTGCTTGATAACGCATCTTTTTTTAATGTTTTTTCAGGCATGATAACATTATTACCACCAGCATGACACGCTGAGCAATTAGCTGTAAAGACACTTTCTCCATGGTTAATATCTACTGCTCCAACTGGATTATGGAAACTAATTAGAGTTAAACAAGTAATAAAGAAACCAAAAAAAAAATTTTTCATTAATTATGCTCGTATTGAGTATTTTTTAATTTAACGAAATAAAAGTCTATCATTTTTTTTAATGTAGGATAAGAGATTAAAAATCTTTACTACTTTGATATTTTAATTAATAATAGATTTTTCCGCCTCCCCATTTTTCGGAAACAATTTTTGGTTGTAATAATATATGACCCGCAATATCTACTAAATCATTTTCATCTAATGATCTCATTCTTGTGAAAATATTAGCACTTTTAATACTTGGGTGAATCTCAGCAATTGATTCTAACCCATCGTAAGTTGTTGGGTTTTTCATATAGTCAACTAGCCCATTAATATTATTACGAGATGGTGTTGCCAGACTTAATGCTTCAGTATCAAGACCTAAGTTAGGATTCGTTTTTGTTACGCCACCAACATGACATTGACCACAACTGGAATTAAAAAGACGTTTCCCTCGCTTAACTTGCTCTGGTGTTAATACAATTGTTTTTCCATCGTTAGTTACAGGTATTGTTCTTGTTGCTTCGTCTAGCTCAATAGCTAAAACTGATGAACTACCAAAGTTTACTAGACAAGCAACTGTAAAACTTATAAAAATTTTTTTTAACATAGTAAATGTGATTAATAAAATATTTTATTACTGAAACAAAAAAGCAATAATTAAGTTTACTTAAATTTATTAGAATAAATTTCTGGTAATTTTAATTGCTCTTTAATTTTTTTTGCAATCAGTCCCCTAAGCCGAATATTTTCCCATCCTGCTGCGAGAGCAATACTAACCAGAAGAACTTGACTAAATAACAATATTGGATCAAGTCGCCAACCATGAATAATTAAAATAGACCCGTAAATTAGACCTAAAGTGGTAAAAAAAATATCTTCATCACGTGATAGTTCTGGTCTTATAATTCTTAAAAAATATAAAATCAAGACTCCAAAAATTATCACTAGTCCTAAAAGAAAATTTGCTCCAAAAACTATATTGATCATAGAGTATTAAATCCTAAAAATTTATTTAATATTTGTACTAAAGTCTAGAGAAGTTAATATTAATTTTATTCTTTATTTAACTTAATTCATATCAGAATTAAGTTAAATAAAGAATAAACAAACTTACTGTAAACGTATATTTTTCTGATAAATATAACTAATTATTAACGCGTAAAACCAAAATTGTGGAAAATATTTGAGACCTACTATTTTTTTGGTGGAACACGAGTTAAAGCATCTTTTTTACTAACAAAAAATAACGCAAGACTAATAGGTAAAACTACAACAAGTCCCCCAGCAACTAGACTAGATAAAAAATTTGTTAAAGATGGTGTCATACTTTTTCCTTTTTTTGTTTTCTTTAATAGAATATATTTTCTTGAAATAGATATAAAATATATACTTCTAGAAATAATATTGAAAATAAATAACCCAAATTTAATCAATTGGTCTAATTATAAACTAGTTTATAAAACGAAAATTATCTAACTTACTAAAGCAAACGAATAATTTCATTTAATTAAAACACCGATATAGAGGTTTTATTCTTATTCTTTTTAAAACGTACTAATCCTTGTTTAAGAGCATATAAAGTATAATCTTTCCCAATCCCTACATTTTCTCCTGGTTTAAAACTTAAACCTCTTTGTCTTATTAAAATGTTACCCGCTTGAACAGGGTGACCTTGAAAACACTTTACTCCAAGGCGTTTTGATTTAGAAGTACGCCCATTTTTTGTACTACCTGCACCTTTCTTATGAGCCATTTTTCTTTCATTTCTGGAAGATGAGAAATAATTGGTTTCTTTATTCAAGTATATTTAATAATTAGCCTTTTTTTACAACTAAACCAACCTTTACAAATTTAAAAAACATTAAATAATAATAATTATTATATTATATTATTACTACTTGCATGTTATAATATAACTGATTTTAAAATTTAGCAAACTTTTCTTTTTGCTCTTATATGACAAGCTTTAAATATTTAAGATGATCATATAAGAGCAAAAAGAAAACTAAAAATACCTTTTTAGATTATAATATGTTAGTATGTTAATGTAGGTTTTTGTATAAACTAAATTTTACAAAAACGTGAAAATAAAAATCTTTATTTTAATTATTCTTTAGTAAAATATTCTAATTAAAAAAATTAATGGAAAATATAAATCTAAGACAGGTTCCTTATATATCAAATGAAAAAATTTTAAGTTTTATTGAAGGTGTTCATATAAAAAAAAATATGTCAAAGATATTTGTCGGTGACGTAGTAAAAATAGGAGTATTAATTAAAGAAGGTAATAAAGAAAGAATTCAATATTACCAGGGTATTATTCTTGGTAAAAATAATAGTGGGATTAATTTAACAATTTCAGTTAGAAAAGTTTTTCAGGGTATTGGTGTTGAAAGAAAATTTTTGATCCATTCACCTAAATTTGAATCTATTGAAATAATCAAATCTTCACGTGTACGTAGATCAAAGCTATATTACTTACGTAGTATCGTAGGAAAAGGAAGTCGTTTAAAGCAGAGATTTAGTAAAAAATAATATTTACTTTGCATCTGGCTGGGTTCGAACCAGCGTTGTTCTAATAAGAAGACGGATTATGAGTCCGTTGCCTTCAACCACTCGGCCACAAATGCGAAAAATTTATTTTTTACTTTTATGTTTTGACGTACTCTCTTTAATGTCAAAATTAAGGAGCTGGTGGGATTCGAACCCACGTCCATTTTAGATAACTAATAATTAATTAATGATTTCACAGATTTAGTTAATTATTCGTCTATTTAGGTTTTAAAGTCTATTAGAAGTAATAAAAGTTTACGCCGTGGATCGAATTTTAACTTAATTGATATTGTATATATACATTTAAGTAAATATAAACTATATGAATAATTATAGAACCAGAACTAAAGTTTTGTAAAGTTTTAGGGGAAAGTAATTTTTAGCCTCTTTCAATTAATAATTTTATAATTAATTGATCTTAAAACTCAAGAGATTTATGCAAAAACTCGGTTTTTACTAAAATTAATAATATTATTTGCAATTATATTAGATTTTAATATTTAATTCTGCTTATTAATTAATAGAATTATAAATGTCGAAACCAATACAGCCCCATCATTTAAATTATTCTATATGTTAGTTTTAATTTTAATTAAACTTTTGTTCAGATAACTAAATTATTAATATTACAGATTAGATTTCTCAAAGTAATTTTGAACTGTATATAGAAGTGCTAAAGTAAAATAGAAAACTGTTAAAAGTTGGATTAATTTATCAATTGATTTTTCTGCTTTGCTTGAACTTTCAAAAAATTTAAACGGATCAAGATTTTCTTGTAGAGTTTGTTCATTTGGACTTCGAACTAATATAAGTAGAATTAATATAGTATTAATTGATATAGATAATAGACTAAGAATTCCCATATAATCCATATTATATAATTTGATTAGAATAAATAAGTTAATAATTTATTTATTATTATTGATTATCTTAATTTACTTTGTTATTCCCCTTGGACTTTCAATAGTAGAAATCCAAGAGATAGTCCTATAATTACCATGCTAAAACACAAAATACTGATTGATAAAATTTCTCCGCCCATAAATTAGTTTATCCTTATCTTTAAAAATAGATTACTTTAAAAACCATTACGACCCCAAACTATTAATGAAAGAGAAAATGTAAATACCATCATAATAGTTGCCCAACCTAAACTAATTATATCCATTGTTACTCCGTTGTTTTTATAATATATAATCAATATAAGTATTATTATACACTCTAATCCAATTTTAAGTCAAAATCAATTTAATGTACTATACTTATTTACGAATTGGTAAATTCTTCTCGAATTGGCTTATAATATTATTTAGTGATAAGGATTAAAATGGTGAATCCATATCGATTTATTATTTTATCTTTATTTAAATCATTATATATTTAAGAATGAGAGACAAACTTATTCGACAAAAAAGATATTTAAGCAAGGATTACATATTTTAATATAAAATATTAGGAAATAAAATAGTGTTTTAAAATAACAAATCAAACTGTTTGTAATTTTCTAATTTAGTAAAAAAATTAGTATGATTGTTTATTAGATTATTTAACTATTTTTGCATTTATTTTTTTATAGGGGAACTATAATGACAGAGTCACTAAATAAGAAAAACGATTTAGATAAAGCTAAAATTGAAGAGAAAAAAATAATTATAGCAAAAACCCCTGCAAGTGAATCATTATTGACACCTAGATTCTATACAACAGATTTTGATCAGATGGCTAACCTAAATATTTCTTCTAACAAAATAGAAATTGAAGCAATTATAGAAGAATTTAGAATGGATTATAATCAGCACCATTTTATTCGTGACCAAGAATTTAATCAATCTCGTGCGCACCTTGACGAACAAGCAAAATCTCTTATTACAGAGTTCTTAGAACGGTCTTGTACTGCTGAGTTTTCTGGCTTTTTATTGTATAAAGAATTATCTCGAAAGCTTAAAATAAAAAACCCCTTACTAGCAGAAGGATTTTCTTTTATGTCTAGGGATGAAGCAAGACATGCTGGTTTTCTTAATAAAGCTTTAAGTGACTTTAATTTAGCCTTAGATTTAGGTTTTTTAACAAAAAGTCGTAAATATACTTTTTTTTCACCTAAATTTATTTTTTATGCAACATTTTTATCAGAAAAAATTGGTTATTGGCGTTATATAACAATTTATCGACATCTAGAGAAAAATCCTGAATATCGTATATACCCCATATTTAGATTTTTTGAGAGTTGGTGTCAAGATGAAAATAGACATGCAGATTTTTTTGCAGCTATTTTAAAATCCCAACCAAATTTACTAAATACCAATATTGCTAAATTTTGGTGCAGATTTTTCCTCCTAACTGTATTTGCAACTATGTACTTAAACGATTTGCAAAGAAGCGACTTTTATTCACTTATTGGATTAGACGCCAGAGAATTTGATATTCATGTTATTAAGAAAACCAATGACGATTCAAAGCGCTTATTCCCTATCATTCTAGATGTGAATAATCCTTCTTTTTTTAAATATTTAGATAATTGTGCTGATGCAAATTTGGCATTATTAAATATTGAGAAAAAACAGAAAGAACATTATGGTCACGTTTTACAAGATTTATTGTATTTTTTACAACGCACAGTTAATTATTATTCTATCGCAAAAAATTTAACTTATTTATTTTTTTTAAAACCTATAAATTGTGAAGAACAATGGGATAGTATTGGGTAAATAACTATTTTTCATTCTTTAGATAGCATTTAAATTGAATTTATTCTATATAATATCATTGATAATATAATCATAATATACAAGTTAGGGAAAATATTATGGCTAATAATAACTCACAAATTGGGACAATAGCTCCTGATTTTGAAGCAGCTGGAGTTTTTGATGAAGAACTCATCAAAATTCGACTATCGGATTATCGAGATAAGAAATATGTCGTTTTGTTTTTTTACCCATTAAATTTCACTTTTGTATGCCCGACAGAAATAACTTCTTTTAGTGATAGATTTGAAGAATTCAAATTACTAGATACTGAAATTTTAGGTATTTCAGTCGATAGTGAATATTCGCATCTAGCATGGCTTCAATTAGAACGCGATGAGGGAGGCTTAGGACCACTGCTATATCCTTTAGTTTCAGACCTAAAAAAAAAAATTAGTGATTCTTATAATATTTTGGATGAATCAGGAGTGGCATTACGAGGTTTATTTATTATTGACAAACAAGGAATAATACAATATTCAACGACTAATAATTTATCCGTGGGCCGTAGTGTCGATGAAACTTTGAGGATTCTCCAGGCAGTACAATATGTGATTGAAAATCCTGATGAAGCTTGCCCTGTCGATTGGGAACCAGGTGATGAAACGATTTATCTTTAAAAAATAAAAATGTCCAAAAATATTTGCTTTTTAGTTTTCTACTCAAAAATTTTGAGAGTTGATATTTTTCTATACTCATTAAGTTTTTCTCTCTTGAATAAAAATTATAAAAACATTAAATAAAAATTTATGCCAAAGCTTAAAGTAAGAAAAGCAGCTAAAAAAAGATATAAAATTATTGGAGAAAAAAAATTCATTAGAAGAAAAGCTTTCAAAGGGCATCTTTTAGAAAAGAAATCGCCCAAACAGAAAAGAAATTTAAAAAATAAAGTTGTTGTAAGCCAAGGAGACACAAAGGCAATAAGAAAAATGTTAGTTTGTTAAAGTTAGGGTAGAATAGAATAATGGTTAGAGTTAAACGAGGAAATGTTGCTAGAAATCGTAGAAACAAAATATTAAAAATTGCAAAAGGATTTTGTGGTGCACAATCGAGTCTGTTTCGAATAGCTAATCAACAAGTAATGAAAAGTTTAACCTATGCTTATATTGGACGAAAAGAAAAGAAAAGAATATTTCGTCAACTATGGATTACAAGGATTAACTCAGCTGTAAGAAAATACAACTTAATATATAGTCGATTTATACATAATTTAAAACAATCTAAAATTCTTTTAAATAGGAAAATGCTATCGCAATTAGCTATTTTAGATCCATCAGCTTTTTCAAATATAGTAGATATAACTAACTAGAAGAATCTAAGCAATAAAACGGGAAAATTTCCCTTTTTTGTTTTAAGTATTATATTATTTAATAAAATTAAGTTCATAATTTATATGAAAAAAACTATTTCAGTTCTAGTTGAAAAAGATTCTGGTGGATTAGCCCGTATTATTAGCTTATTAACTAGAAGGAGATTTTTAATTGATAGTATTACAATAGGAAGATGTGAAAGAGAATATTTTGAAAGACTAATGATAGTTGTGATAGACGAAAATGACGGGAATGACAGTGCTTTACAGTTAACAAAACAATTACGTAAATTACTTAATGTCATAGAAGTGCAAGATATAAGCGATTGCGAAAGTGTTCGTAGGGAATTACTTCTAATAAAGATTCAAGCAAACTTTACTGAACGGACTGAAATTCTAAATCTTGCCAAAATACTTGGATTTAGAATTATTGACATTGGAGAGTTAACTATTAGTTTAGAAGCAACCTCGGACCCACAAGAAATTACTTTACTTCAAAAAGAATTAAAGAGTTATAAAATTTTAGAATTATTTAGAACTGGAGAAATTGCTTTAACACGGGAGTAGAAATCTATAGAAAATTTTAAATCTTTACCTAGACCTTTAAACTCTTAGACTAAAGATAAACTATCTAGAACTTCGAGGTTAAACTTCAAATTATATCTATTTTTTTATCGTAAACTAAAGATAGAAAATAAAGACCTATTAGTTAAAAGATGAATCAAATAACAAATATGAAGAAGACCTTAAAGTTTTCTTATCTGGTAGTAGCCAAGCACCCACTTTTTCTTCATAGGAGAGACATTCGTTTATATCCCACTCAAATAAATATAAGCTTTTTCTAAAAAAAAAGTTTAAGCATATTAGAATAGGAGATTGTGGAAAAAATAATATCTTTTTATTTTCTTTTAATCTATTATGTTCTCTATGCTTCTGTTCTATATCAGAGACAATTTTACAGTTACTAAAACGGTTACAATTCAAGCAAATACACATATATATATAGATCAAATAATATTTTGGGGGTGGAGGGACTTGAACCCTCACGATTATAAATATCAACGGATTTTCATTTCTAGATGGTTTTCACCACTATTCTTACTACTCGAATAGCTCTCGAAATTGGACTCTCTCTTTACCAATTAAGGTAGTTCCCGTCGAGTCTCTGCACCTTAAATTTATATTATTTATTGGCTCAGGGTTGTCGTATAATATTGGTATATAGTATTATATATTACAACATATAATCCAAATACTTAGATTTCCCTGAATTTGAGAACTTACCTAACTAATCTTAATCATAGATTGAGGCTCAAATTTTTAAGTCCGTTGCGTCTACCATTCCGCCACACCCCCATTCTAATTAAACCTAATCATAACATAATAATAACTTCATTTAACTCGTGTACTTATAGGTTAGGCGACACCCAGATTTGAACTGGGGATAGAGGATTTGCAATCCACGGCCTTACCACTTGGCTATATCGCCCTTCCGTAGAGCACCTTCCCTCACCATTATACACGCAGAGTCTAGTTTAATGATGTAGAATATAAATTCTAATTCTATAGTTAATTTAACTTAAACTATTAATTTTATTAAATTAATAATTAACATTAATTAACTATAGGTAAAATAATTTTGAAATGCTACTAGATTAGTAGATATACAAGTTTCCTTATTTATTCCTCTCCGGTTGGCTCAGCATTTTCGCTCTATTTCTAAATTTGCTGCCAGTATTAGATACATAAGACTCTCTAACTTTATTAAAATCAAGATTAAATATAGTTATAGTTTTAATAAAAGTAAATTAAAAAAAGGTAAAAACCTTTTAGTTTTCACGTGTTGTGATATCCTAACAATCTAAAACTTCTATTAGATTGATTAGAAGATTACAAACGTGTAAAAGCTTTCTGCTTTTCCTTGGGGAAGTAGATGTCTGAGAATGTTCAGGAAAGAACTAGACTAAAAAGTGAGCGCTACGAATCAGGTGTAATTCCGTATGCCAAAATGGGATACTGGGATGCTGATTATAACGTTAAAGACACTGATATTCTAGCTCTTTTCCGCATAACTCCGCAACCGGGTGTTGATCCTGTTGAAGCGGCTGCTGCGGTTGCTGGTGAATCTTCTACTGCAACATGGACTGTAGTTTGGACAGATTTACTAACTGCTTGTGACATCTACAGAGCTAAAGCTTATCGTGTTGATCCAGTTCCAGGAACAAATGATCAATACTTTGCATACGTAGCATATGAATGTGACTTATTTGAAGAAGGATCTTTAGCTAACTTAACAGCCTCTATCATTGGTAACGTTTTCGGTTTTAAAGCTGTTAAAGCGTTACGTTTAGAAGATATGAGAATTCCTTATGCTTACTTAAAAACTTTCCAAGGTCCTGCAACAGGTGTAATTGTTGAAAGAGAAAGATTAGATAAATTTGGTCGTCCTTTATTAGGTGCAACTGTAAAACCTAAACTAGGTCTTTCAGGTAAAAATTATGGTCGTGTTGTTTATGAAGGTTTATGTGGTGGTCTTGATTTCCTTAAGGATGACGAGAACATTAACTCACAACCATTCATGCGTTGGAAAGAACGTTTCTTATACTGTATGGAAGGAGTTAACCGTTCTGCAGCTGCTACAGGAGAAGTAAAAGGTTCTTATTTAAACGTTACTGCTGCAACAATGGAACAAATGTATGAGCGTGCAGAATATGCTCATGCAATTGGTAGTGTAATTGTGATGATTGATTTAGTTGTAGGCTATACAGCTATTCAAACTATGGCAATCTGGGCAAGAAAAGCTGAAATGATTTTACATTTACATCGTGCTGGTAACTCTACTTACGCACGTCAAAAAAATCATGGTATCAACTTCAGGGTTATTTGTAAATGGATGCGTATGTGTGGTGTGGATCATATTCATGCAGGTACAGTTGTAGGTAAATTAGAGGGAGATCCTTTAATGGTAAAAGGTTTCTATAACACATTACTATTAACTCAACTAAAAATTAACCTACCTGAAGGTATATTCTTTGACATGGATTGGGCATCTCTTAGAAAATGTGTACCGGTAGCATCAGGTGGAATCCATTGTGGCCAAATGCATCAACTTCTTTATTACTTAGGTGATGACGTGGTTTTACAGTTTGGTGGTGGTACAATTGGGCATCCTGATGGTATTCAATCAGGTGCTACTGCAAATCGTGTTGCTTTAGAAGCTATGGTTTTAGCTCGTAACGAAGGTCGCGACTATGTAGAAGAAGGTCCTGAAATTTTACGTAACGCTGCAAGTACTTGTGGTCCTTTAAAAGCGGCTTTAGACTTATGGAAAGATATTACTTTTGATTACACTTCAACAGATACACCTGATTTCGTTGAAGTTGCAACTGGAAGTAATTAATTTTGACGCCATATCTTGGTAATCCTTTACAAAAGGATAAATATCTTAATTATTTTAAATAAAAGTAAAATGTAAATAGAAACTTTAGTTTTTGACTAAAAATAAAATTTTTATATTTATTTCCAAGGAATATTTGAATAGTGATGAGAGTTACACAAGGATGTTTTTCATTTTTACCAGATTTAAATGATGAGCAAATTAAAAAACAAGTTAATTATGCAATTAGTAAAGGTTGGGCTGTAAGTGTAGAATGGACAGATGATCCGCACCCACGTAACTCATATTGGGAACTATGGGGTCTTCCTTTATTTGATATTAAAGATTCAGCTGCAGTAATGTACGAACTTAACGAATGTAGAAAATTTAATCCAGAAGGATACATCAAAATTAATGCTTTTGATGCTAGTATTGGTACAGAAAGTTGTGTATTATCATTTATAGTACAGCGTCCAGTTGAAGAACCTGGTTTCTATTTAGAACGTAACGAAGTTGGTGGTCGTAATATTCAATACACGATTTCAAGTTACGCTGTTCAAGCAAGACCAGCAGGCGACCGTTATTAAATTGCAAGTATAACTCTATCGAACAAAAAATTTAATTAATATTTATGAGTAAGGTATCCTTATTCATAAATATTAATTGAATTTATTTATGTCTATTATATGAATTAATCAGTATTTTAGACATAAATAAATTATTTTAAAAGTATAATTTAAGACTTACCACAACCAACCAAACTCCCATTTACCATAATATCGAGTAAACTTTTTTATCTAAATCTAAGTATATTTAAATTTATCTTCTAATTTTTTAACAATATAATATTATACCTTTTATTAGCCCTAATTTATTGAATATAATAGTTCGATAGTATTTTTACATAAAAAAAGTGAATAAAATATGGAAATTATATTATTAACAAAGTTACCAGAACTATACTCAACATATAGTCCAATTGTAGATATTTTACCTATTGTTCCAGTTCTTTTCTTATTACTCGCTTTCCTTTGGCAAGCTTCAGTTGGCTTTAGATAAAGTATCTAAAACTAACAACTTTGTGTGACTTTTAAAGTATTATAGTGATAGTAAAAAACACAAAGTTAATCCAGCGATCAAATCACTAAATTTAATATCTTAATTATTTTAACAAAATATATATTTATTTATAGATCTCTCTTTCTAATATTATGATTGAACCCCTTCTTTTTGGTATGGTATTAGGCTTAATTCCAGTAACTCTAATTGGCCTATTTGTCGCTGCTTTTTTACAGTATCGTCGTGGAAATAAGCTTGGTCTATAAAAAAACGAGATAATAATTTTATTATCTCATTTACTTTTTTACCAACTCGCCTTACGTACACCAGGTAATATACAATTATGTGCCATTTCTCTAATCATATGGCGACATAAACCAAAATCTCTATAAATCCCTCGACTACGTCCAGTTCTCCAACACCTATTTCTAAGCCTTATACGCGAACTATTTCTAGGCAACTTCTCTATTTTTTTATGGATTTCCATTTGATTTAATAAAGTATCTGCTTTTTTAAATTCTAATAAAAGTAACTGTCGTTTTTCGCTATATTTTGATACTAGTTTTTCTCTTTTCCTTTCACGTTCAATCATTGATTTTTTAGCCATAAAAAGTTCCTTAATTATATTATAGTAAATCTATTTATTAGAATAAGTAAGATATAACTCTATTCTAATAAACAAACCTAAACTATAGTATAATCTAACTTAGCCAAATTTTCCAGCAGTTGAAGCTATAACAAAGGCCGCATATGTTAAAATATATCCGACAGTGAAATGTATTAACCCAACTAGTCTCGCCTGAACAATTGATAAAGCAACAGGCTTATCACGCCAACGAACTAAATTAGCTAAAGGTGTGCGCTCATGAGCCCAAACTAATGTTTCTATAAGTTCTTGCCAATAACCTCTCCATGAAATTAAGAACATGAATCCTGTAGCCCAAACTAAATGCCCAAATAAAAACATCCAAGCCCACACAGATAAACTATTCATACCATATGGGTTATAAGCATTTATTAGAGGAGATGAATTTAACCATAAGTAATCACGTAACCAACCCATGATATAATTTGACGACTCATTAAATTGAGCCGCATTACCTTGCCAAATAGTAACATGTTTCCAATGCCAATAAAAGGTTACCCACCCAATTGTATTTAACATCCAAAACATTGATAAATAAAAAGCATCCCAAGCTGAAATATCGCACGTGCCACCACGGCCCGGGCCGTCACAAGGGAAACTATAACCAAAGTCTTTTTTATCAGGCATTAATTTAGAACCACGAGCATCTAGAGCACCTTTAACTAAAATTAGTGTTGTAGTATGTAATCCTAATGCAATTGCATGATGTATTAAAAAATCTCCAGGACCAATCGTTAAGAATAAATCGTTTTTATCATTATTTATAGCCTCAATCCAACCTGGTAGCCAGATTTCACTACCAGCTGCACTGGCAGGACTTTCTTTTGAAGATAATAAAAGATCAAAACCATACACAGCTTTTCCTGAAGCTGCCTGAATAAACTGGGCAAAAACAGGTTCTACTAAAATTTGTTTTTCTGGTTGCCCAAAAGCGACCACAGTATCATTATGGATGTATAAACCTAATGTGTGGAATCCTAAAAATAAACTAACCCAACTTAAGTGAGATATAATTGCTTCTTTATGCTCAAGCATTCTAGCTAAAACGTTATCTTTATTTGTTTCTGGATCATAATCTCTAACAAAGAAAATTGCTCCATGCGCAAATGCTCCTACCATTAAAAAGCCAGCTATATACTGATGATGTGTGTATAGAGCCGCTTGAGTTGTAAAATCTTTAGCCATGAATGCATAAGGTGGAATTGCATACATATGCTGCGCAACTAAAGACGTTATAACGCCTAATGCTGCTAAAGCTAATCCAAGTTGGATATGTAAAGAATTTGTTATTGTATCAAATAAACCGCGATGCCCTGCACCTAATCTTCCACCTGGTGGGCGATGAGCATCTAAAATTTCTTTCATATTGTGACCAATAGCAAAGTTTGTTCGGTACATATGACCAGCAATTATAAATACAACTGCAATTGCAAGATGATGGTGTGCAATATCTGTTAACCAAAGTGATTGTGACTGCGGATGGAAGCCACCTAAAAATGTTAGAATAGCTGTACCAGCACCTGTTTGTGTACCAAAGATATGCTCTATAGTATCAGGGTTTTGAGAATAGATACTCCAATTACCATCAAAAAAAGGTTTTAGTCCTTCTGGATGTGGTAGAGTTGTTAAAAAATTATCCCAACCAATATGAATACCACGAGATTCAGGAATAGCCACATGGACTAAATGTCCTGTCCATGCCAAAGAACTAACCCCAAATAAACCTGTTAAATGATGATTTAAACGTGATTCATTAGTTTTAAACCATGATAAACTTGGACGGAATTTGGGTTGAAGATGTAGCCAGCCCGCAAATAATAATAAACTAGATAAACCTATTAAAAAAATAGACCCAATATATAAATCATTATTAGTTCTCATTCCAATAGTATACCACCAATGATAAACACCAGAATAAGAAATATTTACTGGATAAAAAGCTCCACCTTTTGTAAAAGCTTTCATTGCTAATTCACCGAAATGTGGATCCCAAATAGTATGTGCAATTGGTTTAACCTTTAATGGATTCAAAGACCATTGTTCAAAATTACCTTGCCAAGCAACATGAAATAAATTCCCGGAAGTCCAAAGAAAAATAATTGCTAAATGACCGAAGTGCGAAGCAAATATTTTTTGATATAAATTTTCTTCAGTCATTCCGTCGTGTGTTTCAAAATCATGCGCCGTTGCAATTCCAAACCAAATTCTTCTAGTAGTCGGATCTTGTGCTAAAGCTTGGCTAAATTTTGGAAATTTAGTTACCATAAATATTTTACCTCGTTAATTTTATCCTACAGAAATAATTCTTGCTAAGAAGAAAGACCACGTCGTTCCAATACCACCTAGTAAATAATGTGCTAAACCTACTGCTCGACCTTGAGTAATACTTAATGCACGAGGTTGAATTGCTGGTGCAACTTTAATTTTGTTATGTGCCCAAACTATTGATTCTATAAGCTCTTGCCAATAACCACGCCCACTAAATAAAAACATTAAACTGAAAGCCCAAATGAAATGAGCTCCAAGGAATATTAAGCCATAGGCAGATAAAGCAGATCCATAAGACTGAATTACCTGTGATGCTTGTGCCCATAAAAAATCTCTTAGCCAGCCATTAATAGTAAGTGCACTTTGGGCAAAATTACCCCCGCTAATATGAGAAACTGTTCCTGTTGGAGTTACAGAGCCCCAAACGTCTGATTGCATTTTCCAACTAAAATGAAATATTACTACTGAAATTGAATTGTACATCCAAAATAAGCCTAAGAATATATGGTCCCATGCTGAAACTTGACAAGTACCGCCTCTTCCAGGCCCGTCACAAGGGAATCGGAATCCTAGATTAGCTTTATCTGGTATTAATTTAGAGCTTCGTGCGTATAGAACACCTTTTAATAAAATTAAAACAGTCACATGGATTGTGAAAGCATGAATATGGTGAACCATAAAATCAGCTGTACTTAGTTTCATTGGCATTATGGCAATTTTTGAACCAATTGACACAATATCACCACCAAAAATATAACTTGCTGTTGTTAAAGCATTAGGCGCAGTACTACTTGGTGCCATTAAATGTAAATTTTGAATTGTTTGTGCAAAAATTGGTTTTAATGGTATACCTGTATCTGAAAACATATCTGGAGCTCGACCTAATGCTCGCATAGTATCATTATGTATATATAATCCAAAGCTATGAAAACCTAGAAAAATACAAACCCAATTTAAGTGAGAAATAATAGAATCTCTATGACGAACAACTCTGTCTAATAAATTATTGTAATTTTTTGCTGGATTATAGTCACGAACCATAAAAATGGCACCATGTGCAGCACCGCCGACAACGCAGAATCCTCCTATCCACATGTGATGTGTAAATAAAGAAAGTTGTGTAGCATAATCAGTCGCAATATATGGGTATGGTGGCATAGCATACATGTGATGAGCCACTATAATACTTAACGATCCTACCATCGCTAAATTAATTGCTAATTGAGCATGCCAAGATGTTGTTAAAATTTCATAAAGCCCTGTATGACCAGTTCCAGTGAAAGGACCTTGATGAGCTTCTAAAATATCTTTCATACTATGTCCAATACCCCAATTAGTACGATACATGTGTCCTGCAACAATAAATAAAACAGCTAAAGCTAAATGATGATGAGCAGTGTCACTTAACCAAAGTCCACCTGTGACAGGATTCAATCCACCTTTAAAGGTTAAAAAATCTGAATACTCACCCCAATTTAATGAAAAGAAAGGAACTAAACCTTTTTTAAAACTTGGGTATAATTGCCCAATTAGTTCGCGATTTATAAGAAATTCATAAGGTAAAGGAATTTCTTGCGAAGCTACACCGGCATCTAGTAACTTATTAATAGGTAGTGCTACGTGAATTTGATGACCCGACCAAGAAAGGCAACCTAACCCTAATAAGCCTGACAGATGATGGTTCAGCATTGATTCAGCATTTTGAAACCACTCTAATTTTGGGGCAGCCTTATGATAATGGAACCAACCCCCAAATAACATTAATCCAGACATTATTAATCCTCCAATTGCAGTCCAGTATAATTCAATTTCGCTTGTTATACCTTCAGCTCGCCAAAGTTGAAAAAATCCTGACGTTATTTGGACACCTTGAAAATTTCCACCTACATCACCATTTAAAATTTCTTGACCAACAATAGGCCAGACTACCTGTGCACTAGGTTTAATACCAACAGGATTATTTAACCAAGCTAAATAGTTAGAGAAGTAAGCTCCATGAAAATGCATCCCACTTATCCATAAAAAAATTATTGATAACTGCCCAAAATGGGCACTAAAAATTTTTCTAGAAACTTCTTCTAAAGAATTTGTCTGGCTATCAAAATCATGTGCATCCGCATGCAAATTCCAAATCCAGGTTGTTGTCTTTGGTCCTTTAGATAATGTACGTGAAAAATGACCTGGTTTAGCCCATTTTTCAAAACTAGTAGTGTTAGCTGTTGAACGATCGACTAGAACTTTAACTTTTGTTACTTGCTTTTCAGAGTTCATTTACCTTTTCCTCTTTGGAGACATAAAAGATAGGAAACGCTCAAGTCTCGTCAAATAATTATTCTTACATATTTATGCAATTATAATTATTTGGAATTGAGTTTTCATTAACATAGTATACTTAATTATATTAAAAAATGAAACTATAAGAATATAATACTATAAGATGCTCTTATTTTTTACCCCCAAGGGAATTCGAATCCCTGTTCCCTCCGTGAAAAGGAGATGTCCTGGGCCTCTAGACGATGGGGGCTTAGGAAATAAATGTTCGCCTCTATAATACTAGCATAGTATAAGATTGTCAAATACGTTTATTCAAATATTTCATTGAATTAGTGTTGTAGTTAAAACTAATAAAATATTTACTTATAATAATATCTATCGAACATAATCAATCAAATTATTAAAATAAAGTCTTAAGTAAATAGGCTCAATAAGCATCTTTAAAAAAGAAAATCTAATTATCATAATATGGTAATCGATAAATGCTTAGTCTCTTTTCTAAATGAAATATCCTTTTTTCTAGTTATATAGGTCTCGCTTTTAAACTATTGAATATTTCGTTGACTAATTGAATTGGACTATATAAACTAATTACATATCTCGTAATTAATTACGAGATATGTTACTAATCTATAGATCAATAGTTTCACTTTAAAGATCACTATTAATCTATAATTTAGCTTCTAATTGTTTAGAAAAAAATTAACCGATGATAGAAGGAGCAGAAATCGCAACAGGAAGAATTTCGTTAGATGCTAAATCTAATGGGAAATTATGAGCGTTACGTTCGTGCATTACTTCCATACCTAAATCTGCACGGTTGATGATATCAGCCCAAGTGTTGATTACACGGCCTTCGCTATCTACAACAGATTGGTTAAAGTTGAAACCATTTAAGTTAAATGCCATAGTGCTTACACCTAATGCTGTTAACCAAATAGCAACTACTGGCCATGCAGCAAGGAAGAAATGTAAAGCTCTAGAGTTGTTGAAACTAGCATACTGGAAGATTAAACGTCCAAAGTAACCATGTGCAGCTACGATGTTGTAAGTTTCTTCTTCTTGACCAAATTTGTAACCGTAGTTAACAGATTCAACTTCGCTTGTTTCACGGATTAAACTTGAAGTAACTAAAGAACCATGCATAGCACTAAATAATGAACCACCGAAAACACCAGCAACACCAGCCATATGGAATGGGTGCATTAAGATGTTATGCTCAGCTTGGAAAACAATCATGAAGTTAAATGTACCAGAAATACCTAATGGCATACCGTCAGAGAAACTACCTTGACCGATAGGGTAAACTAAGAATACTGCTGAAGCCGCTGCTACTGGAGCAGAGAAAGCTACGAATATCCAAGGACGCATACCTAAACGGTAGCTAAGTTCCCACTCACGACCCATCCAACAAGCAACACCAATTAAGAAATGGAATACGATTAATTGGTAAGGACCACCGTTGTATAACCATTCTTCAACTGAAGCAGCTTCCCAAATTGGGTAGAAATGTATACCAATTGCGTTTGAACTAGGTATAACAGCACCACTTATAATGTTGTTACCGTATAATAAAGATCCAGCAACAGGCTCACGAATACCATCGATATCTACAGGAGGTGCTGCGATAAAAGCAATGATGTAACAAGAAGCTGCTGTTAATAATGTAGGGATCATTAAACAACCAAACCAACCAATGTATAAACGGTTTTCAGTACTAGTAATCCATGTAGCAAATGTTCCCCAATCTCTTTTCTCTTCGCGTCTTTCTAAAGTTGCAACCATAATAATTTTTTTAATATAAGTTTTATTCTTCCCAGACGCTTTATATTTGTTGAAAACCTTATTAGGCTCTTATTAAATCTATAAAGTATTTACTGCCTGTTACTATTGATTGTAGCTTTTTAACATAGAACCAATTAGGTACTTATTACTAATATCTACTTTTATAACATTATAAAAGTTAACGTTGTTATTCAACTTTAAAATTATACTTTAGATGTGAAGAAAATTTTTAGTTGGCTACTTTATCCTTAGCTATGAGAGTAAATTAATAGCTAAGGATAAAGTAGCCAACTAAAAATGATTAATATTATAACTAATATTTTACAAGAATTATTTTCAGAGTTTATGGTCTGTTTTCCTACAAAGATTATTAACTGATATATTAATCTATAGATTTAACTAATCAGTCCAATATTAAAAATGGTATCTGTATATATAGATAATAAGGTTCATGACTAACTATAAATAAACTAAAACAATTTACAGCTAAGATGCATTATTTTATCTAACTGGAAAAAACTAATCTTCTTAATTTGATCTCTGTGCAAACTTTCGAAAAGATTTTCAATATTGTTGACAGTTAAATATATAATAGATTATAATATACTGTAATATTAAATTAATTAATAATTAGTTTATTAATCTTTTAAATTAAGTAACAATAATATAAACCTTAAGAATTAAGTTATGTCACATTCAGTAAATATTTATGATACATGTATTGGTTGTACACAATGTGTTCGTGCCTGTCCAACAGATGTATTAGAGATGGTACCTTGGGATGGCTGCAAAGCAGGTCAAATAGCGTCTGCTCCCCGTACCGAAGATTGTGTTGGCTGTAAACGTTGTGAAACAGCTTGTCCAACAGATTTTTTAAGTATTCGTGTGTACCTTGCAGCTGAAACAACTCGTAGTATGGGATTAGCTTATTAATTTAATTTAGTCAAGGATAAATTCAATTTTGAATTGGCTAATATGCTATTATTCGGACAGTAGTGGGTTGCTAACTCAATGGTAGAGTAATCGGCTTTTAACCGAAAAGTTCTGGGTTCAAGTCCCAGGTGACCCAATATAGATCTCAGAACTTGACTTTTAAATAAAAATTTAGTGAAACGATCATTTATTTATAATAAGTACTTTAATTTGGGGGGTATAATTCGAAAAAAATATAGAATCTTACTTTAGATAAAATCGATCAAAAAACTGGAATTTTCTCACACTTAAAAAATATCACGGGTATAAGTATATACTATATGTCTATACACAATTAGCCATATAGTATAAATTTATTTAACAATGCGAAATTATATCGCAACTGGGTTTTCTTGTTTTTGATCAAGTAATACAGATGGTTCCTTTGATTTTCTATATCGAGGTAAAGAAATTTTATATTTTTTTATCTCTTTTAGTGGAGCTTCCGGTTTTTCTTCTTCCTCTTTTTTAATAGTTTTTGCTATTGAAACTTTAACCTTACCAAGATCGACATCTACTAGGATATCAACAGGGTCATCATCATCATGATCTTTTTTGTAACGTAAGTATTCTAAAGAAACCTTATCTTCAACCAATTTAACAAGAGCTCTACGTAAAGGTCTAGCTCCAAAGGTAGGATTAAAACCTTCTTCGATTAATAATTCCATCATTCTAGGGGTTAAGGATAAAGAAATTTCTTTTTCTGTTTTGACTCTTTCTACTAAGTCTTTTACCATAATAACGGCAATCTGCTTAATATTATTTTTTGTCAGTTGTTCAAAAACAATTATCTCATCAATACGATTTAAAAATTCTGGTTTAAAGAATGATTTAAGACTTTCTCCAACTGTGTTACATAATTGAGCATATTTTGTTTTTCTTGTATCACCTACGTCTCCACCAAATCCAATACCTTGTGAATTTGATTCATTATTCTGAATTGCTTTAGAACCTAGATTTGACGTCATTATTAATATTGTATTTTTAAAATCAATAACTCGTCCTTTGGAATCTGTTAATCGACCATCTTCCAGAATTTGAAGCAACAAATTAAAGACATCTGGATGAGCTTTTTCTACCTCATCAAATAATACAACAGTATAGGGTTTACGTCGAACAGCTTCCGTTAGTTGTCCTCCTTCGTTATAACCAATATAACCTGGAGGAGAACCAATCAGTTTAGCTACCGTATGGCGCTCCATAAATTCAGACATATCTAAACGGATCATTGAGTCTTCAGCCCCAAAAAAGAACGAAGCGAGAGTTTTGGTTAATTCTGTTTTTCCTACCCCAGTAGGACCTGAAAAAAAGAAACTAGCAATAGGTCGTTTCATATTTCTCATCCCAACCCGAGCCCTACGAACTGCCCGAGCAACAGCTGAAACAGCTTCTTTTTGACCAATAACTCTTGTATGAAGAACACTCTCTAATTCAAGTAATCTAGTATTTTCATCTTTAGTGATTTTAGTTACTGGTACCCCAGTCCATAATGCAACAATTGAAGCAATATCTTGTGCACCAACTTTTAATCTTTCAAGAACTCCTTTTGGTACTGTTCTCTTTTGGGCTTTTATTATAGCTCCCATTTGAGCACGTAAACTTAATTCGTCGTCTCGAATTTCAGTAGCTTTTTCAAATCTTTGTTCTCTTACAGCTAAGTCTTTATCATCTAAAATATTTCGTAATTCTTTGTCTAAAATATATGCAGCTTCAGGGAGACGATAATTAACAAGTCTAACTCTTGCACTACCCTCATCAATTAAATCGATTGCCTTATCTGGCAAAAAACGATCAGCTATATATTGAGCACCTAAATTGGCTGCTGCAACTAATGCTTCATTAGTAATCTCTAATCGATGATGTTGTTCGTAGCGTAACCTTAATCCTTTCAAAATAGTTATAGTTTCTTCAATACTAGGTTCATTTACCCAAACAGGTTGGAAACGACGCTCTAATGCAGCATCTTTTTCAATATGCTGTCTATATTCATCGATCGTTGTAGCTCCTATACATTGTAACTCTCCTCTTGCTAAAGCAGGCTTTAAAATATTTGCAGCATCTAATGCTCCTTCGGCAGCACCGGCACCAACTAATGTATGAACTTCGTCAATGACAATAACGATATTTTTTTGTTCTTTCAATTCTTGTACAATACGCTTTAAGCGTTCTTCGAATTCACCTCTATATTTAGTTCCAGCTAATAATAAAGTGACATCTAAAACAAATACTTTATTTTCATGTAGCTCGCTAGGAACTTCACGTTGCACAATTCTTTGTGCTAAGCCTTCTGCCACGGCTGTTTTACCTACTCCAGGTTCACCAATTAATATAGGATTATTTTTACGACGTCTTGATAGTATTTGTATCACACGCTCAATTTCATTTTGTCTACCTACAACAGGATCCAATTTTGCCCGCTGTGCGGCTTCTGTTAAATCTGTTGTGTATTCAATTAGGTTTGGTGTAGTTAAAGATGATCGATCTAAGTCATCGAAAAGAAATAAATCTTTTGTTTGATTTTGTTCGCCCGCTCCAACATTGGCTAATACTTTTGTTCCCGCTTCATGAGTCTGGTCTAATTCGTTTAAAACATATGATTTCATTCGAGGTATATTTGCACCAAGATTTTGCAAAACTTTAGAACAAATTCCATCTGTATCATTTAGTAAGGCTAAAAAAATATGTTCAGTATTAATATAACTATGATTTAATTCTTTAGATTGCTTTATAGACATTTCCAAAATTTTCTTAGCTCTAGGGGTAAATGGTATTTCAATCGCAACAAAACCAGTACCTTTACCTATAAGACGTTCTACCTCTATCCTTACTTTTCTAATAGTAATTCCATATTCTCTAACTGCGTTACTCGCTACACTGTCCCCTTCACCCAACAACCCTAAAAGTATTTGTTCCGTACCAACGAAATTATGACCTAAACGTCTTGATTCTTCCTGAGACATCATAATAACTTGTAACGCTCGTTCTGTAAATCGTTCAAACATACTTAACCTCCTTAACAGGTATAAATTAACAAAATTATAGAGTGTTTGAAATCTCTATAACTTTAATATTATTCGATATAATGTGTTCCACCCCAAATTTAAGACTGAATAATATATAACAACTATTATACTCTAATAGGGTAAAAATTTCAAGTTTAGGTAAAAAATAGTTTTGGACTTGTTCACTTAAAAATTATCTTGATTTTGAAATCAAAAATATATTACTATATAGTAATATTAGTGTATTTCTATTTATATTGTTAATAATTATCACTTAGTAAAATATTTATAACCAAATTTTATATATGGCAAAAAATAAAGGGGCTAGAATTATAATAACCTTAAGATGTACAAACTGTAAAAAAAAAGGTAACAGTAATTCGACAGTAAAACCAATTACTCAAAAAAAAGTTGACTATACGACAACAAAAAACCGTAGAAACACTCCAGCTAGGCTTGAATTGAAAAAATTTTGTCCTAACTGTAACTCCCATACACAACAAAAAGAAATTAAATAAGGAGGAAAAATGGCGAATGCCGTAAAAAATAAACGTCAAGTTTTTAAGCTTAAACCAAACGAAACAATCGATTACAAGCAAGTTGATATCTTACTTTCTTTTTTAACAGAACACGGAAAAATTAAGTCCCGCCGGACAACAAATTTAACATTAAAGCAGCAAAGACAACTTTCTAGAGCTGTTAAACGGGCTAGATTTCTAGATTTATTACCTTTTGTTACATGTGTAGAAAATTAATATTTTTAAAAGTTGGATTATATTTTAAGAAGATTTTAAAATTGAAACCAATTTTTAATTACTAAATAAATTAAAAAATTTAAAAGAGAGTCTATGAGTCGTTCACAACGAAATGATAATTTTATCGATAAAACTTTTACAATTATGGCAGATATTATTTTAAAAGTTTTTCCAGCTAGTAAAGAAGAAAAACAAGCTTTTTTTTATTACAGAGATGGTATGTCAGCACAATCAGAGGGAGAATATGCAGAAGCATTAGAAAATTATTATGAAGCACTACAACTTGAAGAAGATCCTTATGATCGAAGTTTTGTTCTTTATAACATTGGATTAATTTATTCTAGTAATGGAGAATATTTAAAAGCTTTAGAATATTATCATCAAGCATTAGAACTAAATCCTAATTTACCCCAAGCTTTAAATAATATTGCTGTGATATATCATTATCAGGGTGTGAAAGCCTCAGAAAAGCAGAATAGTGATGTCGCTAAATTACTTTTTAACAAGGCTGCTGAATATTGGAAGCAAGCAATAAACCTTGCCCCAAACAATTATATTGAAGCTCAAAACTGGTTACGTACCACAGGTCGGTTATCAACTTAAACCAAGTATTATAAAAATAAATAAATATACTTTTGATTAATTGAAATTCATTAATCTTTTTTTATTTGTACAATCTGCCAGAATAATTTTTTTAATCTTGTCGGTTAAAACGAAATTTAGATTTCATTATTTTATTTAATAATATAAGAGATTAGCAAATGACTGAAAAAATGACCCCATCTGAAAAAAATGTTAATACTGGTTACATTACACAAGTTATTGGACCCGTTATTGATGCAGTTTTTTCCTCAGGTGTTTTACCAAAAATTTATAGTGCTCTAGAAGTTAAAGGTAAAGAAGGACCTATTATTTGTGAAGTACAACAATTATTAGGTGATAATAGAGTTCGAGCGATTGCGATGAGTGCAACTGATGGTTTACAAAGAGGGGTTGAAGTTTTTGATACTAAATCTCCAATTTTAGTACCGGTAGGAAAAGCAACTCTTGGAAGAATCTTTAACGTTTTAGGACAAACAGTAGACAATTTAAGCGCTAGTGCCGGAGAAGAAAAACTACCTATTCATAGACCTGCACCAGCTTTTACTGATCTAGAAACCAAACCATCGATTTTCGAAACTGGTATTAAAGTAGTTGATCTATTAGCCCCTTACCGTAGAGGTGGTAAAATCGGCCTTTTTGGTGGTGCCGGAGTAGGTAAAACAGTTTTAATTATGGAATTAATTAATAATATTGCTAAAGCTCATGGTGGTGTTTCTGTTTTTGGTGGAGTAGGAGAAAGAACACGTGAAGGAAATGATTTATATATGGAAATGAAAGAGTCTGGTGTAATAAATGAGAAAAATTTATTAGAATCAAAAGTAGCACTAGTTTATGGTCAAATGAATGAACCTCCTGGAGCACGTATGCGAGTGGGTCTAACAGCTTTAACAATGGCAGAATATTTCCGTGATATTAATAAGCAAGATGTATTATTATTTATTGATAACATCTTTAGATTTGTACAAGCTGGTTCTGAAGTTTCAGCTTTATTAGGTCGTATGCCATCAGCTGTAGGTTATCAACCAACTCTTGGTACTGAAATGGGTGCTCTACAAGAGCGTATTACTTCAACTAATCAAGGTTCAATAACTTCAATCCAAGCTGTTTATGTTCCAGCAGATGATTTAACAGATCCAGCTCCAGCAACAACTTTTGCTCATTTAGACGCAACAACTGTTTTATCTAGGGGATTAGCAGCAAAAGGAATATATCCTGCAGTTGATCCTTTGGATTCAACTTCGACTATGCTACAACCCCTAATTGTTGGCGATGAACATTATAAAACAGCACAATTAGTCAAGGAAACATTACAACGTTATAAAGAGCTACAAGATATTATCGCTATTTTAGGTATTGATGAATTATCTGAAGAAGATCGCTTAGTGGTAGATCGTGCAAGAAAAATTGAGCGCTTTTTATCACAGCCATTCTTTGTTGCCGAAGTATTTACTGGATCTCCAGGGAAATATGTAGATTTAGAAAATACAATTAAAGGTTTTAATATGATTTTAGGAGGTGAACTAGATGATTTACCTGAACAAGCCTTTTATTTAGTTGGTGATATTAATGAAGCAATATCTAAAGCAAAAACTTTTAAAAATTAATTAGGAAATTTTTCAATGAGTTTAAATATTCGTGTAATTGCTCCCGATGGATTAATTTGGGATACCACTGCTGACGAAGTAGTTCTACCTAGCCTTACAGGTCAATTAGGTATACTTACAGGCCATGCTCCTTTAATTACGGCTCTTGAAATCGGAATTCTTCGTATTAAAGTCAATTCAGCTTGGACGCCAATTATTGTATTGGGAGGATTTGCTGTGATTAAAGAAGATGAAGTTATTGTTTTAATTAGTGGAGTGGAAGAAATGGTAGAACAAGATTATTCTCAAGCAAAAGAATTTTTAGCTGAAGCAACAAAAAATTTAGATTTAGCGAAAACCACTAAAGAAAAAATTGATGCTTCACAAGAAATGAAAATAGCATCATCGAGACTACAAGCTTTTCAATTTATATCTTCTTAAAAGTTTAATTGAGGTTTAAAATAAAAATTATGCCAAAAGATGATAAGGTATTAAAATTCAAATTTTATTCAAATACAACCAAGAGCCTTCTAAATAACTCAGCTCGTTCAAATACTGAATTATACTTTAATGAGCATTTTATTGAGTTAAGGCAACGTCTTTTTTTTATATTAAGCTTTTTATCTTTATTTACAATTTTCACGTTCTCTCAAGTTAAATTAATAGTTAAAATTTTAGAGGGTCCCGTATCCGATTTACAATTTTTTCAATTATCACCAGGTGAATACTTTGTTTCTACTTTAATAATATCGTTTTCAACGGGTATATTGTTTTCTACTCCCTTATTATTAAGTCAAACACTTTTTTTTTTTCGACCTGCTTTAACTAAAAACGAAAAAAGTATTATAGTCTATTTGTTAATTAGTTCTATATTTTTGTTTTCAACAGGGTTATTATTTTCATATTTTTTATTAATTCCAGCAGCATTAAATTTTTTTATCATTTATGCTTCAGATGTGATTGAACCACTTTTGTCATTTAGCCAATATATTAATTTTGTTTCTGCTTTATTTTTTAGCACTGGATTAGTTTTCCAAGTTCCAATTATTCTAGTTATTCTAAGTTTATCTAAGTTAATTGATCCAACTCAGATACTAAATTATTGGCGCCCAATGATACTTCTTTCAACTATTCTAGGTGCTATATTAACACCATCGGCAGATCCTGTCACACAACTATTATTATCGTCAGCACTATTCTTATTATACTTTTTAGGGAGTATTATATCAATTAATCTTATTAAGAATAATTTATTAAATGCTTAGTGAGTATTAAATATTTTTTTTAAATCATTACCTTTTTATCAAGTAATATTAGATAAAAACTTTTTAATTTACCTTAGTTCAATATGGAAATTTTGAAAAGAATACTGAAAATAGTAATAGTAACCTTTATCTTTACTAATATTGATTTTGTAAATTCTGTCAAAGAATCACAGGCTTATCCTATATATGCTCAACAAGCTTATACAAACCCACGCGCAGCAAATGGGAGAATTGCATGTGCTAATTGTCATTTAGCTGAAAAACCTGTACAGATAGAATCACCAAAGTCAGTTTTACCGAATAAAGTTTTTGAAGCTGCCGTAAAAATCCCTTACGCTAAGGATGCTAAACAGATTTTAGGTAATGGTCAATTAAGTGGTTTAAATGTTGGTGCAGTTGTTATTTTACCTGATGGTTTTAAACTAGCTCCAAAAAATTTGATTTCTAAAGAAATTGCAGAGAAAAGTAAAGGGATTTATATCTCTCCATATAGTTCAACTCAAGATAACATATTAGTTGTTGGACCAATTGCTGGAGATACGCATCAAGAAATCACTTTCCCGATTTTATCTCCTGATCCAGCGACTAACAAAAAAATTAATTTTTTAAAATATCCAATTTATGTAGGAGCTAATAGAGGACGAGGACAAATCTATCCTACGGGTGAAAAAAGTAATAACAATATGTTTACTTCTTCTTTTGAAGGTCAAATTACTGATATTCAGCCTTTAGAGAAAGGAGAAACTCTAATAACTATGATAAACTCTGATGGTAAAGAGATAAAACAAAACATTCCAAAAGGATTATCGTTAATTGTTTCAAAAAAAGACAATATTAAAATGGATCAACCATTAACAAAAGATCCTAATGTAGGTGGTTTTGGACAAACCGACGTAGAAATCGTTTTACAAGACCCAAATAGAATAATTGGTTTTATTTTATTTGCTTTTTCTGTTTTATTAACTCAAATTATTTTTGTGATTAAGAAAAAACAATTTGAAAAAGTTCAAGCTGCAGAATTAAAATTTTAAAACTTTTTTTTACCGAGAAACTAAAAATAATTTAGTTTCTCAGCAAAAAAACTTAAAATTTAGAAACTTGCCAAAAAATAATAATCTATTATACTATATAGGGTATTATATTAATTTAATTTTCTTTGCTTAATTTTTTTATCTCATATGTATAATCATCCAGTTCTTGTATATTTTTATTTCTAAATTTTTGTTGATAATCATAGAATCGATCGGTCGGTTTTTTAGAGAAAAAAGGTAACTTTCTTTGTCCTAGGTTTTTTGAGCCTGGTATAAATAGTACTTCTCCGTTCTTAACTAAGGTATTGTTCCAAAAATCTAGAAAGTCGCCTAAACCCATGGATACAATTTTCGTCTTGCCAGCTGTGTTTAATAATAATTCATCAAATTCAACTATATCTCTTTTATAGTCATCAAATATATAATTTATAATCTTGTTTTCTTGCTCAAATTCCCATTCGTCATCAAAGTCAAAATAATTGATATCACCGTATTCTTCAAATTCCCCACCTCTAGTATGTTTAGCAGCATAATCTACATAATGCGAGTCCCTATTTGTGACTGATTTTACTAATCTGTATTTAACTAACCAATCTATAAGTTTTTCTTTTTTTGTAGTTAGAACAGGTTGTCGATTTTTAAAGTTGAATGAATCCTCAATATAATCTAAATTTATAATAGGTAAACTATCCGAATCCTGATAAATGGGAATATACTTTTTGAATGGTTCTAATATCTCTTCAAGAATAGTTAATAATAAATCTTGAGCTTCTTCTAAAGTACAAAAAACTGGAATAATATTTTTACTCAATAATTCATCCGTATTTTTATAGATTAGATCCTCAAATTCTAAAACACGCAATTGTTTTTTTTCTCTGCTCCAAAAATCGCTTAATCTACTATTCTTTAAATTATTAAATTTATCTTTGATAGTTTGATTAAAGTTACTTCTATCTCTTGGATCTGTTAAATATGGTTTAACACTTGTAAATATGGTATTATCAACAAATGTTTGATCGTACTCGTATTGAGTTAAATAATAATAGTAAAATCTATCTATATCATTGAAGTCTTTATATGATATGATACGGACTTTTAACCTTGAAATTTCTAATAATTCTTTTTCTTCGCTAGATAGATGCTCAATATTTCCTCCATCCTCTACCATTAATTCCTCTAAAGGAAAGTCTCTAATGCTTTGATAAGGCTCTCTACATTTAATAGCATGCTCAAGTATAAAAGGTCGATTACCCGGCCTACCCTCAAGTAACCCCCTGTTATCTAGGTCTTGTTCAGTCCGCATTTGGAAAGTACCTACTCTGGACGAAAGAGCATTTCCGTAGGTAGAATTTGATAAATCATCAAAATTATTAATTGGTACTGCAACCATAGTCTGCTTTCCATTGATTTCTATTGATTTCACAATTAAATATACTTTAGTTTTATTTAATTTTTTATGAGATTCTGATACATTAGCTTTATTTTTATATTTTTTATAAATTACAGGAACCTCATTGTCTACAGCATTTCCATTATTGTGATCAATACCGTTTAGATTTTTTTTACTTGGTGATAATAAATCTTTTTCAGAACAAGTTATTTTTTCAGTTATATATTTCTCAATACTAACTGTATTCATTTCGCCCAGGAATCTATGAAACTTCAAATTATTATTTAGCATAAATTTTTTTTCTTACAGTCTAAAAATTAATATTGGTTAAAAATAGTAGTGATTAAAAATCAAACAAGAGAAATGTCTATAAATGTTGTTTTTATTAGAAAACCGGGAATGTTAAGGCGTCAGGATAAAATCGATTTGCTTCAATAATGAATCCAGCAGTAAAGGTCATCCATGCAACAAATAGAACAGGAGCAGTAGAAAGATATTTTAAAAAATTTTCCATAATGTTTTATACCTCTAAATTTATAATATATAGCAAAATTTATAATTCGATCAATTTATTATCTTGGAGATACTGTGATTTCGGAATCAGGAGCTAAAAAATCTCCACTAGTAAATTCTTGCCAAGCTGAAATAGGCCAAATAAACCCTGATGCCATAATTTTTAAAGCTAATGGAACATCAATGATAATTTCTTTTTCAGTTGGGTTTGAAGTGTTACTAACTTTATTTATATAGCTACGACCCACCCAACCTATCCAACCAGTAATGTATAAAAACATTATTCCTGGAATGATAAATTCAACAGCATGATCCCATCTCCCATCTGTTATAAGATGTGGTAAACCATCTTTTCCGCACAGTAATTCTGAATTAGAATACCGAGTGAATCGTTGTTTAGTTCTATCTATTTGTTGTTCTAAAGCTAAAGCAGGGGGAGATCCAGCCTCATATTTTTGAATTCTTGATTGTAATTTTCTGACACTTGATTCTAATCGATTATTAAAAGGAGACGACTCACTACATTTAGTTAATCCTGAAACATCTGCAAAAGCATTTAAAGGAATAGTTATCGTCAAAAAAAAGATCAATAGGGATTTCTTTAAATTAAACATTAGTATTACAAAAAAAGAAAATTATAGATTTTAATAAAAAATAAATTTTTCAAGCTAAAGATTAATGATATCTTAGATGAAAATAGTAGTATAATCTAATAATGATATTAAATTATATTACTACATATTATAGTCTATAACTTAGATATTGTAAAATTATTATTTATTAAAAAAATATTAACTGAATTTATCGGCGATCAGTGTAACGTTGTGAGCCTATTTTTTCTAATTTTTGATTACGTCGAAGTGGTCTAGTGACTAACTCTAAGACTTCAATAGCATTCGTGAACCCATGAATTTGGGCAAATGTAAATTCCACAGACCATTTTGTATTAATTCCTCTTGCTTCTAACGGATTTGCATGTGCCATTCCAGTTATAACCAAATCTGGTTTCATATCACGAATTCTGTCTACTTGATTATAATTATCAGGTTTTTCAACAATAACAGGAATGGGGATACCCTTTTCTTGACAGGTTTTTTGTAACAATTGTAGTTCAGCCCCTTGATAGCGCTTGTCCATATAAGGTATACCAATCTCAAATACAATCATGCCTGATCTTATTAAAAATCTTGCTAACGAAATTTCTAGTAAATTATCGCCCATAAAAAAAACACTTTTCCCATCAATTAGACTTACATAGTATTTTAATTTTTCCCATATTTCTTCTTCTCTTTCTTTTAAACCTTTAGGTTCAATATTAAAAACCGCACATATTTTTTCTAACCAAGCTCTTGTACCGTCTGGTCCAATAGGAAATGGCGCACCAATTAATTTACATTTTCTACGTCTCATTAGAGTAGTAGCAGTTCGACTTAAATATGGATTTACGCCGCAAACATAATTTCCTTCATAAATTAAAGGTAATTCAGTATAACGTTTTGAAGGTAACCAACCCGAAACGTGAACACCTTGTTTTTTTAATTCTAAAGTAAGTTGATTAACAACAGGATCCGGTATTGAACCAAATAGAATTAACGGTAAATGCTCACTACAACCGTTGTCTATTTCTAAGGAACTTTCTGCCTGTTTTGGGTTTGGCCGTTGTGCCAGAGCTGCTAATACAGTATCTTCTCCCTGAGTAAAGGCATAATCAAGACCATTTGCTCTTGCAACTACGATGGGCAAATTTATTTCTGCTTCTAATTTCGGAGCAATTCCTTCAAGATCCATTTTTATTATTTCTGTTGTACACGTTCCAATCCAAAATATTACACTAGGATTTCGGTCTCTTTTCACTTGTAAACATAAACGCTTTAATTCTCCATAATCGCTTAATTGTGCTGAAATATCACCTTCTTCTAGTTCAGCCATTGCATAACGGGGTTCTGCAAAAATCATCACACCTAACGCATTTTGCAAAAAATATCCACAAGTTTTTGTTCCGATGACTAAAAAAAAACTATCTTCAATTTTTTGATATAACCAAGCAACACAACTAATTGGACAAAATGTATGATAGTTTCCTGTTTCACATTCGAAATTTATCTTTTCTTTCAAATTTTCATTATCGATATGTTTCGTAAAAGTCATATAAATTCTGTTCCTAAAAATTTTAAAGTTATAAGTTTGTTATTACAAACTAAAGTGAAAATACCTCAGTCAAATCTCCATCAAAATTATCCACTTCGGATACTGTTTGACCATTTTGTGTAGGATTTAAATAAAAATCTGATAATAAACTAAATAATTCTCTGTCTGCGGCTTCTTTTGGTACTACACCTTCAGGATTGGCTATAAGTTGATCTGCGATATTCAAATAATATTCACATATATAATATAATGAGTTATCGAATTCTGTCATTTCAAAAAGGGTTTTTCCTTTAACCCTAGAAACTCTAATATCTTCAATAAGCGGTAATACTTCTAATACTGGCATTGGGACAGCATCTATATATTTGTCAATTAAATCTCTAGTAGCCGTTCTATTTCCTATAAGTCCTGCAAGTCTTAAAGCGTGTGTTCGAGCTTTTTCTCGAACAGAAGCAGCAATTCTGTTAGCTGCAAATAAAGCATCAAAACCATTATCAGTAACAATTAAGCAATAATCTGCATAATTTAATGGTGCAGCGAAGCCACCACAAACAACATCTCCTAAAACATCAAATAAAATAACATCATACTCATCAAAAGCGTTTAATTCCTTCAAAAGTTTTACAGTTTCCCCAACCACATAGCCACCACAACCTGCCCCAGCAGGTGGTCCACCTGCTTCAACACAATCAACACCTCCATAACCTTGATAAATTACATCTTCTGGCCAAATATCTTCGTAATGGTAATCTTTAGCTTGTAATGTATCGATAATTGTTGGTATCAGAAAACCAGTTAGTGTAAATGTACTATCATGTTTGGGATCACAACCAATCTGTAAAACACGTTTACCTCTTCGACAAAGAGCAACAGAAATATTACAACTTGTTGTCGATTTACCTATACCACCTTTACCGTAAACAGCTAATTTCATATTTAATTCCTCTGATTTTTATGTATTAATTGATATTATTATATAAAATCTAATAATATTAATTGCTCTTAAGAGATAATAATTTATATAAAGGCTATACTTAGTATAGAGTATAATATATATATATTAAATATTTATATCATATCATATATTATAATCTATATATAGTTATATAATACAGTTTAATTAATATTGCCAAAATAGTAAATAATTTTTCAAGTATAATATCTTTAACTTTATGTTTGTTAAAGAAATAGAATATAATATATAATATAACACAATACAACATATTTTTAGGAGATTTAAACATGTCTTTGGATAATTTCTTTAATTTTTTTAATAATAGCCTTTTTTTTTCTTTCTTAACTTCCACAATTTTGTACTGGTTTAGTTTGGGCTTTAATGATAAGAAAATTTTTTTTACTTTAGCCAAAATTACTTCACGTTTGGGAACTTTAGGTCTTTTTAGTTTTTTATCGTTCCGTTGGATTACTTATGGTTATTTTCCTTTAAGTAATTTATACGAATCGTTATTATTTTTATCTTGTTTACTTTTATTCGTATTTCAAGTTTTAGAATATAAAACACAAAGTGGAATATTTGGAGGTATTGTTTTACCAATCGTATTATTTATAAGTGGTTTTACTGAACTCGTTCTACCACTTGAAATGCAAAAAGCAAGTGCCTTAGTTCCTGCATTACAGTCAAATTGGTTAATGATGCATGTAAGCTTGATGATGTTAAGCTATGCGATATTAATTATTGGTTCAGGATTTTCGATTATCTATATAGGTACAGTAATACTTGAATTTTTCATGAAACCTATAGAGCAGAGATACCTTGCATATCAAGAAGATGTAAGACAAATGCTAAATCGAACTCGAGGTATTAATATAACTCGTGATCAATACGTAGTGTTATCGTCTCCTTCATCACCTTATGCTTCTTCTGAAATCATAAGTTTAAATGCAATTTTTATGGAAGAAGAAAATTTTGTTAGAAATGCTCGTAAAACTTTTTTAGTTCAATTAGACAATTGGAGTTATCGAGCAATAAGTTTAGGGTTCCCATTCCTAACAATTGGTATTATAGCAGGAGCTGTCTGGGCAAATGAGGCCTGGGGCTCATATTGGAGTTGGGATCCCAAAGAAACTTGGGCGTTAATAACTTGGTTAATTTTTGCAGCCTATTTACATTTACGACTAATAGTTGGAATGAAAGGAAAAGAACCGGCTATTCTAGGTAGCATCGGATTTTTTGTTGTTTGGGTCTGTTATCTTGGAGTAAATTTTTTAGGACAAGGATTACATAGTTATGGGTGGTTTGCCTAGAGCTTAAAATATCTACGAGCTTCTTTTATTAGCTAAAATTTATTTTATACTTGCTCAACTTTTATAACGAAATGTATTATGAGAGGGCTACATTAGTCGGTTTAATAGCACTGGATACGTAATTAAGTGAAAATTTTAGTGCTAATATGAAAAAAAAAATTTTTCTTGACAATATTGCTTAATTTGATATATAATATATATTTATTTTACATTTAATTTTTATGGATTCAATTTATTCTCCAGCAGGAGATTTTTTAGAAGTACTAGCAGGGGAAGGTTGTAATCTTGGAAACGCCGCAATATGTGCTGATAGCCTTTGTACTACAGGTCGAGCAGGTGTTAATTTTGTTGCCTCTCCAAGTCCAGTTTCGAAAGTTTTCTTTGCTACGAGCTGCGTATGAGGGATAATAGGTGCGGCGTCATCAGGCACAGCTTTAGTAACAACATTTGCTGGCATACCTGGGACAGCATGGATTGGGTCATTGGGTGCCAGAGGGTTTAATCGTGTCGGCAAATACACATTGCGTATAGGAAAGGTTACTAGTGGTAATGTTGCTGAGCTTGCTGAAGCAATGAACTAATTCAAACTTAAGAATGATTTTTTTTCCAATACTTTTAATACTACAATTTTTATGGCACAATAATTATCTTTTTTTAAATATTGACATAGAAAAGTATTAATTGACTCTGGAAATGTACATTAGAAAAATAAGTTATCATTGTTTTAGCTATTCATTTAGTAACAGAACTCTATGACAATTATTAAAAAATAGACCAAGATTTAACTTTTTGTTGTTTCGTATGTATAACGATTCTTATTTTTTTTAGAAGACAAATTATGCTCACAAAGACTCTTATTTCTATGGGAATTGGTGTAGCTATTGGAATACCCCCATTACGTGATTCAAATTTAGCAAAATTTTTAATTACAATTACTGGGGGTTAAAATAATAAAAACTCTTTTTAACTATATATTCGATGGTGGCCAATCACTGGAGTAACCCTATACTGTTAGCGAAAAATAGAACGCTAACAGTAGTACACTATTGTGCAACCCCGTTTCTTAAATCAGCAACTTATAGTATTCATTCTATCTGGTGCAGTACTCGATGCTCCAATAGCTATAGCTTCATCTTCATCAAATCCAGTTCCCATTGGTTCAGTTATTCATTTTGTAATAAAAATTCATGAGAATTGTTAAAAAATTGGCCGATATTTGGCAACTACAATTTCGCAAGTTTTTAGTGATAAAGTCAGTAATTCCAGCCTAATTCCTTTAGCCTAAAGACAATTTTTTAAAGTTTTTGTTTATTTTTTTAAGGAAATTGTCTAGATAATTAAAATCTAATCTATTAAAATGTTTTGGCGTGTTAAAATAATCGTTCATAAAAATGTGTTATTTGGCTTTATTCAATAAGCAAGGTAGTAAGTTTCTATATTTCAATATAATGTGTTTTTATTTTTAAATTCTATCTGACAATCATTTTGAATGATTTCGTGTTTCAAAACTTGTTGAAACGGATATTAAATCAATCGTTTAAGTTGAACCATTTTTTATTATTAGCAAATATATTAAGAAATGATTTCATTGGTTGTAATTTTCCGAAAAACTGAATCAATTGTTCTTGTTAATATTGATTTTTGTTACTAATTTGAATAAAGCCCATAAGTAATATTTCAGCATTACCTTGAAATGCTGGGTTGGCTGCATATGCACCAGTTATTGGGAATGATTAATCAGAACATACTATTAGTGAAATACAAGTACCTTTTATAAAACTCCTGTGAAATTTTTTTTTCTTCTTTTCAATTTTTCATTTATTTCAGATTGTTCTTTTCTCGTGAGTGCTGAATTTTTATTACCAGCGTACTATCTTTAAAAACTATCCATAATATAAAGAGTTTTCAAATTCGAAAAACCTTGGTTTAAAGATTATTTAATCAATTTGGGCAAGTAAATTTAAAAAGTTTTTTTTAATATTTTAATCCTGTAAAAATATCTACCAACACTTCTAAAACTCTAAAGTTAAAAAAATAATTGAAAAATAAAAGATACACTAATTTTTGAAAATAAGTACCAGAAAACTTTTTTAATTATATAATTTTTGTTAATATAAACTTAGAGATAAAATATACTCTTATACTTTTACTTTAATTACGAACGGAGAGACTTGAACTCTCACAAGAAAACTTACTAGAACCTAAATCTAGCGCGTCTACCAATTCCGCCACGTTCGCATTAATGCTAAATAAAGATTAAAGTTCATTATCTAAAATGAACTTTAATCTTTATTTAGCATCATTATTATTTAAATCATTATTAGTATCAACCTCTTTATCCAATGATTTAATATCTTGTTTTTCTTCTTGTAATTTTTGCTCTTCTACTCTCTTTTTCTTCTTCTCTTCAAGTTTTAATTTTTTTAAATTGAAAATGAAACTAGAGTCTTTATTAAAAGCTGATTTTGCTAACGACATAGCACGTTTGGCAGTCTTTTTTCCTTTCTCTTTCCATCTGGCAATTCTAGTACGTCCTTTGGCTTTTGATAGCCTCTTTTTTGGTACAGCCATCGGCTTCTCCTTTTATAAATTTATATAGATGACTATTCGCTGTTTTAAATTCTTCATCGTATAATACAACATAAAATATAGTTTAAGAACATTACCTTCTTAATGAAATTAAGAAGGTAATGTTCTTAAACTATATTTTATCTCGAGGCTATTTTATTAAATTGTTGTAGGGCTACCCGACCAATATTATATAACGCCCATGATGCAGCTGCTAACACAGGAAGAAAAACAAATATAAGACGTACATCCATATTAATATTTAGAATAAAAAATTTAGTAATGTGTCATATAAGTTATATGAACATATTCTCGAATATAATTCTATTTGTTGTTTAGGTGTAATTTTTTGGGCAAAAAAAACTTATTTATATTTTATATTAATTAGTTATCTATTTTTTTCTTAAATAAACTTAAAGAAATATAAGCCCTATTTTTACAAATTTCGTAGAATCTACAGGTGTCTGCCTACCCTAGATGTATATCCTACTATACTGGACTCACCTTGTCAAGTTCAAGAAAATTTATCTTAGGGAAAAAATTAATATCAATTTAATTGATAGTTTTGCTACCGAGAGTAACTTAATTCCCTAATGTAAAAAAATGCATGATTCTAAAAACTTAAATTTATTATTTTTGAACAAACTATTCAATTATAATAGTTATTATAATACATAATTGAAATTTAGAACTATATTTCTTTTTTTAATAGTTATCCTAATCTGATTAAATTCTCCTAAAAATTTTAATCAGATTTAAAGATATTTATAAATAAAAGTAAATAAATTATATTTTTTATTAGTGACTGTAAAATAATCAGTTAAATAAAAAAATATATTTACTAAAATATTAATAACTTAAAGATCAATATACTAATATTAGGACATGAAATATTTCCAATTTAACTTTCAGGAATTAAAGATTCTTCAAATATTAAAAAATGAATCGAATTTAGAAAAGTTATCAAATACTTTATACCTTTCCAGACCAGCACTTAGTTTAAAGGTTCAAAAACTAGAATCTAAAATTGGTTCCTCAATTTTAAACCGTTATAAAAAACAGGTGGGTTTAAATAAAACTGGAGAGTTAACGTTAGAGTATACTGATAAAATATTACATTTATTTAAAGAGGCCAATTACAGTATAATATATTTCAAGAGGTTAAGAAAAATTAGTTTAACAGTTGGTTCAAATGAATTAGTTGGGAGATCTCTAATAAGAAAATTACTTCAACTATTTTGTAAATACTATTCTTATACTTATTTCACTTTAGTTCTCGAGTCTACTCATTTTATCGCGTGGGAGGTTTTTAAAGGAAATGTAGATTTAGGAATTATTACAGGTAAAGAAATCCCTATTGAATTATATGATCTATTATATACTGAAGATTACTTCAAGGAAAATATAGTCTTAATTTTACCAAAATCCTACAAACTAGAAGATTTAAATAATATCACTTTAAAAGATTTATATAACTTTGACTTTATTGGGTTACTTGCAAATATTATAGATAGACAAATTCTAGAGAAGGTCTTACTAAGTTATGGTATTGATTATAGTAAATTAAAAATTAAATTTGAACTTAATTCGGTTGAGGCGATCAAAAGATCCGTTCAAGCTGGTTTAGGCGTATCATTTTTATCCATTTTTGCCGTTAGAGATGAGTTATTTTTACAACGTATTCAAACAGTAGTAGTAAATAAAATAAATATTAATCAAAAACTAGTAATAGTTATTGGTGAGGAGAGTTATACTCCATTATTAGGAAAATTCTATAGACATTGTTTGCTTATAATAAACATTCGACCTTATTTAAGTTTTGTTAGCTTATTAAAATAATGCTTTGTGAACATACTAGATTATAGTTTTATAAGCTCACAAAGCATTGATTTAATAATTTAGATTAATAAGTATTAAATAAGCGAAGCTAACTCCCCCAAACGAACCAATAAAAAATCCCGATGTAAATTGATTCCAATTTTTACCGTTTAGTAAGTCATTTTTTTTGTCGAGATCTGAATCTTGGAAAGTTACTTTTCCATACATAGCTAAACAAACTGTTAATAAAGTGATTAGTCCTACAGCTGATAAAAATCCAATTAGTAAAGATATTTCTGATTCTCGTAATGGACCTAGTTTTTCAAAGGGACCTAATAATAAGTAGCCGTGTGCCATACCAATTTCTAAACCCCTTAGAAGAGGTGATAACCCTTTTCTATAGGCTGGTAAACTACTTAAGTAAGCCTTGGTTGCTGCCGATGAAGTCACTGGCGTTGATAGGTGTCCAACAGAAGGATCGTCATTATACGGTTTAATAAAACTTGTCATATGTATTTCGTAAAAAGTTAATATGTAAAATTGTATATCTTTTTAAAAAGGAATAATCTATTATTAAAATAAGATAGATGAGGAATTTTTTATGAACTAAGGCTTATAACTTGGTCGAATCAATTAAATTAGTGTATTTTTTGCTTTAGATATATAATAGTATATTATATCATTCTTTATAATTTTTATACAAAGGAAAAAATGAGTGTTCTTTTCGATTATTTTTTATTATTAGGGATTGCTTTTGTACTTGCTTCAGGGTTATTTTTAGGTTTCAAAGGAATTAAATTAATTTAATTTTTCTGAAATCTGAAAATAAATTTTATAAAACGTGAACTTAAATCAAATTTAGAACTATAGTCAAAATACTTATAAATTCTATATCAAATAAGAAAATAAATAAATAATTATGAGTACTGATAAATTTAACAACTTATTAAAACGTGACTTAGTCGTTGGTTCAAGGCGTTTTAGTAATTACTTTTGGGCATTTATTCTATTCTTTGGGGGTTTAGGATTTTTACTCACCGGGATTTCAAGTTATTTTCACAAGAATTTATTATTTTTTATTAATTCTACAGATTTATCATTTTTACCTCAAGGACTTGTCATGACATTTTACGGAGTTGTGGCTATAAGCTTGAGTTTATATATTGCTCTTACAATTTTTTGGGATGTAGGTAGTGGTTATAATGAATTTGATAAACAGAATGAACTAATTAGAATAGTAAGACGAGGTTTCCCAGGTAAAAATCGACAGATATTATTAGTATACCAATTTAAAAATATTAAAAGTATCAAATTAAATATTCAAGATGGTTTAAATCCTAAACGCATAATTTACTTATGCACTAAAGACCAACGAGAAATTCCGCTGACGCCTGTTGAGCAGCCGCGCTCTCTAGAAATTTTAGAGAACGAAGCTTCTGAACTTGCAAGATTTTTAGGTATTAATCTAGAAGGATTTTAGTTTTTCTAAAATATTAAAAATTTAAAATTAAAGAGATAGTACTCAATTGCAAACTACTATTTTTTTAGTGTAAGAACTGATAATATCAAGCTGTATTATACTCGGCTGAGTATGCGGGCATAGTTTAGTGGTAAAACCATAGCCTTCCAAGCTATTGATGCGAGTTCGATTCTCGCTGCCCGCTAATAAAATTTTTTAATATGAAAACGAGCTTTACAACTTAAGTTTCTTTTTCTTAAAAGATTAATAATAGGAACGGGAAATAATTACTTTATACTTAATAAATAAAGTGTAATATATTTTTATAAAATGGAGAGAGTGATAAAATGTCTGGTGGTTCAACAGGGGAACGTCCTTTTTCTGATATTATAACAAGTGTACGCTATTGGATTATTCATAGTATAACAATCCCTTCCTTATTTATATCAGGATGGTTATTTATAAGTACTGGTTTAGCCTACGATGTTTTTGGAACTCCTAGACCTAACGAGTATTTTACACAAGATAGACAACAAGTCCCATTAGTAAATGATAGATTTAATGTTCCACAAGAAATAGAAGATTTCACTAGAGGTATTTAAAAATAAATACTGAGGTCGATTATAATAAACTCTATTAATAAAATTGATTCTTTTTGATTAAGTAATGAGATTTGATAAAGTTTATTATTTATTTCAGTTTTTCAGTAAATCTACAGAAATTAAAAATAATTTCCGAACAGAATTTAATAATTAATATAATTAAGAAAAAATATGACTAGAAATACAAACCAACCTGTAGCTTATCCTATTTTTACTTTTCGCTGGCTTGCTATTCATGGCTTAGCAGTACCAACGATTTTTTTTTTAGGTGCAATTACATCAATGCAATTTATTCAAAGATAGGAGTTTACTCAATGACAGGTCCAAATCCTAATAAGCAAGAAGTTGAAATAAGTCGTACCTCTTTATACTGGGGTTTATTACTATTTTTCGTATTGGCAGTTCTTTTTTCTAGTTATTTCTTTAACTAAAAATTTACAATTATTTCTAGATAGAGTTTTTATAAGATAAAGTTAAGAAAAGTTATAGGAGCTAATAATATTATGGCAGGAACAGGAAGAATACCACTTTGGTTAGTTGCATTAGTTGGTGGGCTAGGAGTTATTGTAGTTGTTGGAACTTTTATTTTTGGTTCTTATTCTGGATTAGGTTCTTCACTTTAGAAATTATTATTTATTTATATCGAAAAAGATACGGTTGAATAGATTTAAAAAGATTTGTATGCAGCCATAGCTGCATACAAATCTTTTTAAATCTATTCAACCGTATCTTTTTCGATATAAATAAATAATAATCCCATTGCAATTGCAGGAAAAACCAAACCAACTAGAGGTACTAAAATGGAAGGTAAATAGTTAATTAGCATAATTAATTTATATTAAGAAATTTTGTAGTAAATTGTAGTAACAAATATATTTTAAAGTAAATTCAAACCATTTTTATGGATTCAATAAAAAGTGACAACTTTTATAACTGTTTAAAGGCAATGCATACTTTTGCAGAGACTTACGCACAGCAAACAAATACGTTTTTTTCTGTTGATCCCTCAGTAACTTCGATAATTATTGCAGGATTGGCTAACTATAAAGACAACGATGGAGTTCCATTATGCCCTTGTAGGAATTATAGTAATGAAAAAGCTGAAATTGAGCTAAATTATTGGATTTGCCCCTGCGTTTCAATGCGTGAAAGAAAAGAATGTCACTGTAAGTTATTTTTGCAACCAAATGAATCAGATGCATCAAGCTCTCAAAAGATTAGTATAGAGACAATTTATGAAAATTTATAAATCTGCTTTTTTTGCTATAAAAATAATAATTGGTCCGGATACAATAATTAATGTTGCAGTGATTACTTGACCAATAACTTGCCAATTCATCTGATTTTTCTCCCTAAGTAATTATATAGAAAATTCTATAGTTCTATAATAAAAGCAAGAATATTGTTTGACAATATTTATTCAACTCTTCAAAACGTAAAAGTCTTTTTAATATATCTAGAATTTATATTTATACATAACTTTTAGGTATATATCTTGATATAATGTTTTATATAATTATAGTTCAAAAAATCTTATAGTAATCAATTGTTAAATTTAGGACAAATTTAATATTAAATTAATTTTAATCAGTAGATAATTTTATTTAGTGGTAATAAAAAATGGAGAAATCAATGAAAAAAAGTTTAGAAACTCTTTCTCTTGAAAAAGATTTAAACTTAAAGCAGGTTTATTTAGACACCCAAATAAAAAAGATTATTGATATTTTAAACGAGGAATTAGTTGGTTTAAAACCTGTCAAAACAAGAATTCAAGAAATTTCAGCATTGTTAGTAATAGATAAACTAAGAGAAAATTTAGGGTTTACAATTGGAAATCCTGGGTTACATATGTCCTTCACGGGAAGTCCTGGTACAGGAAAAACCACTGTTGCTACACGTATGGCCGATATTTTATTTAAATTAGGACATTCGAAAAAAGGTCATCTTTTAACTGTTACACGAGATGATTTAGTTGGCCAATATATTGGCCATACAGCACCAAAAACTAAAGAAGTTTTAAAAAAAGCAATGGGAGGACTATTATTTATTGATGAAGCCTATTACTTATATAAACCAGATAATGAAAGAGACTATGGTGCTGAAGCAATTGAAATTCTTTTACAAGTTATGGAAAATCAACGAGATTCTTTAGTAATTATTTTTGCTGGGTATAAAGAGCGTATGGAACAATTCTATGCTTCAAACCCAGGATTATCTTCTCGTATATCTAATCATGTAGACTTTCCAGATTATTCATCAGAAGAATTACTTATAATTGGTAAAATGATGCTAGAAGAACAACAGTACCAATTTTCTCCTGAAGCTGAATCTGCTTTTTTAGATTATATTATCAAACGTCGAGATCAGCCCCTTTTTGCAAATGCCAGAAGTATTAGAAATGCATTAGATCGAGCTAGAATGAGACAAGCGAATCGTAATTTTGATAGTAGTGGTCGTATACTTACAAAATCAGATTTAGTAACAATCACAGATCAGG